TTAACCATCTATAGAATTGAATTCCATTGATGCCAAATCAAGAGGAAAATTGTGAGCATTGCGCTCATGCATAACTTCCATACCAAGATTAGCACGATTAATTATATCAGCCCAAGTATTAATAACACGACCTTGACTGTCAACTACAGATTGATTGAAATTGAATCCATTCAAGTTGAACGCCATAGTACTAATACCCAAAGCAGTAAACCAGATACCTACTACGGGCCAAGCCGCTAAGAAGAAATGTAAAGAACGAGAATTATTAAAACTAGCATATTGGAAAATCAATCGACCAAAATAACCGTGAGCCGCGACAATATTATAAGTTTCTTCTTCCTGACCAAATTTGTAACCTGCATTAGCAGACTCACTCTCTGTGGTTTCCCTTATTAAACTAGAAGTTACCAAAGAACCATGCATAGCACTAAATAAAGAACCACCAAAAACGCCAGCTACGCCTAACATATGAAAAGGATGCATAAGAATATTATGCTCTGCCTGGAATACAATCATGAAGTTGAAAGTACCAGAAATGCCTAAGGGCATACCATCCGAAAAACTTCCTTGGCCTATAGGATAAATCAAGAAAACTGCAGTAGCAGCCGCAACAGGAGCTGAATATGCAACAGCAATCCAAGGTCGCATACCTAAACGAAAGCTAAGTTCCCATTCACGGCCCATGTAACAAGCTACGCCAAGTAAAAAATGAAGAACAATTAACTCATAAGGACCGCCGTTGTACAACCATTCGTCCACAGAAGCTGCTTCCCAGATAGGATAAAAATGCAAACCAATAGCTGCAGAGGTAGGAATAATAGCACCAGAAATTATATTGTTTCCATAAAGAAGAGAACCGGCAACAGGTTCTCTAATACCATCAATATCTACAGGCGGAGCTGCAATAAAAGCAATAATAAAAACTGAAGTTGCAGTCAATAAAGTCGGAATCATTAAAACACCGAACCATCCAATATAAAGACGATTTTCAGTACTAGTAATCCAGTTACAAAAACGACCCCAAGCACTTGCACTCTCGCGTCTTTCTAAAATTGCAGTCATGGTTGATTAATTTGGAGTTTAGTTAAAATAAAAATCAGAGACTCCCAAGCATGGCTTGTTATTCAACAGTATAAAATAATTTCTATATTGAAGTCAACTAAAATATGATCAAAAATATAATATAAAAAACTAAGGGAATACCTTATGGGTTGCCCGGGATTCGAACCCGGAACTAGTCGGATGAAGTAGATCATTTCATTCAATTTTTTGAATATTTCAAGAAAATTCAAAAATCTCCTCCCAAACCGTGCTTGCAATTTTCATTGCACACGGCTTTCTCTCTGTATTTTCTATTTCTATTTCACATCTACCGGCAAAACAAGCATTTCATTAAATCACAAAAATTGATCTAGCATAAACCAAATATTTTGATCAAAAATAAAAAAAAAATCCAGAGCATTCTGCTGTTTTACCCAAAACTTGGTGAAATTATTTACCTCCAAAATATCTAAAAACCAAAGTCGTTCTGTAACTAAATCTATCTTAAATAGCAATTTTCTAAATTGTTTATGAAAACAGAAATATAGCAATTTTTTGTTTTTGAATTCAACTTGTTTTCGCACAAATATTTTACGTAGTTCAAATCCTAATTCTTTTCGAACTATACGTATCGTACTTTTATGCTTACAGGCTAAAGTTTTGATACATGAGAGAAAAAGTATATACTTCACACGATCTAAAAAACGTTTATTTATTGCTCCACTGTAAAAAGAATCTACATTTCTGCAAAAATGATCATATTTATCAAGAATAGAATTGTCGGTAAAACTAAGCCATGCTAATTTACTCTTCGGGTTACCCATTATATCACATAATCCTTCTTTTGATAAAAATTGAATAACAAAAACAGCGCTAAGTTTTGAATTTAATTCCCTGCTAACAAAATCAGTAGATAGAAAATAATCTAAGATATTTAGTCGGAGTAAAAAAGAGTTTGTTGGATATTCTAAGTAATAAGCTAGAAAAAATATATTTTGACTGGAAATTTGTTTCAAAAAAAAACTAGAGGGTTCCGATAAAACAAAAAGATAAGTTTGCCAAAAATTTAAGAAAAAAAATTCACATTTTTTGACTAGAATAGTAGTTCCCAGCAAAATCAATTTTTCCCCATATCTTATATAGTGAAAAAAAAAATCCTTTAGCAATCTTATCGTGTCTTTTTTTTTCGGTTTTCGGGTTAAAAAATTCCATTTTTGTTGAAAATGCTTTTGTTCTGAAAAAAGACCATAAGACAATGATTTTTCATGAAAACAACTTTTCCATCGAAGAGTGAAAAAATCTTCGAAAATAGAAAGAAGAATATTCCCTAAAAAGAAACAGAAAATCACACTTCCTTTTGGAAAAAGAATAGAATTATTCACAAACTTAAATTGCTTTGAAAAAAGTATAAAACTTAAAAAATGTAAAAAAGAAACATCTTGAATCGAAAATTTGAAACGTCTAATTAACAGCTCTGAATGAATCGAAGAGGGTATTCTTATATTAGAAAAAGAAAGAGAAAACATAAAGACTTCTTCCAAAAAAAGAAATAGAGAAAAGACTGATTGAAAATTGACCTGTTGATTTATTTCTTTGAAAGTTACTTTGAAACCAAAAAAATGTTTCCACCACGTGGAAACAAAAATATCAAAACAGAAAAAAAAAGTTTTTCCAATGAAATTAAAACAAGAACTTCTTGTATTATACACAAGATAGTTTTGTTGATGTAATAGCTTAATTGAACGTTTTACATTCAAAAAACGGAAACTATTAGGTAATTTTCCTATTTTTTCGAAAGAAGGGCTTGAGTTGAATAACAGATTCGGATCTATAACATAGAAATCGTTATGGAATAAGAGGGGATATAAAAAATGTTGTTGCCAACGTATGTTTTCATTTTTTTTCAAGAAAAAACCTCCTAAACCTTTCTTTTTAGAAATAAAATAACACATAGTACAATCTAGCTTGAACCGAATAAACCAAATAGTACTTTCAAAAGAAAGAATCTCAATCGTCATACACAAAAAAGACGCAAATATTTTATCTTAGCAACCAGGCGTTCTCCTGACTCATGAAATTCAGGCCAGCACACTAATTTTTTTTACACACCGATCTTAAAGTCTTTAGGATTCTATGATATGAAATTCTCTGACCTTTTCAGAGAAAAACCTTCCCATATCGATTGCTAAAAAGCTTTTAACTTCTTTTTAATAAGAGGAATCATTTTCTCTTCGCTAGGAAGAGCAGAAACTCGTTCTTCTAGGTTTCTTCATTATTCAAGCTATCCCTTTTCCATAGACTTTTTAACTACAAAGTGATTGAACTTCAATTTCATTGAAAACATTGAAAATCTTACCTTTTTTGAAAAAAGAAGTTTTTCCAAAAGCGACATGCTTTTTTTTCCTTTTTCTAGGATAAGTCGTAGTTTACTAAAATAATCATTACTGATTAATATTGACGAAAATTTTACTTCATTTCAAAATGTAAAAAACTTGATTAAATCGCACTTAAAAGCCGAGTACTCTACCATTGAGTTAGCAACCCTAAAGAATATATTTATTATTGTATACCTTAAGGTATACAATAATGATAGGCCCGTAGTAGATTATTTGTCAAATTAAGCAAAAAAAAAACGAATTATCTTACAGTTAATGTTTCCTTAGTTGCGTACATGACTTCAATTGTAATCTTAACTACACCCTTTATTTTAGCAAATTTTTCTGTCTCTCTTTTTACCTTGTCCCTGAAAAAACGAGGAATTTTTTGTAGTTCTAGTTGACTTTCAGTATCCCAGATTACGTCTAAACCACCTATAGGGTTAGATTTTGTTATTACTTCTTTCATATCATGACCACCAAAAATGTCTAGAAGATGATCTTCCATACCCAGCGCAAAAGAATTATAGACCAAATCAGCTATTTGATTTGTACCTTCGTACCCCATAAAAGGACGATATCCCAAAGGAAAATTTTGTATATGAACTGGTGCAGAAATAACGCCGCAGGAGATATCAAACCGTTTACCAATATGACGTTCCATTTGAGTACCGAATATTGCGGAAGGTTCTACACAAGCAATTTTTTTCCCTACTTTAGCATGATCCTCTGTGATCAATATTTCATTACTAAAATCTTGTACCTGCTCTTTAAACCACTCTGCATCATGTTTACAATATGTACCTGTACAACTCACGCGAATTCCCATTTCTCGAGCAAGTATTTTGGTAATAGACGCAGCATGAGTTGCATCACCAAAAACAACAGTTTGCTTCCCCGTAAAATTTTGGCAATCAATAGATCTTGAAAACCAAACAGCTTGGGAAATAAACCTAGTTTGTCTATCAATATAAGATTCATAATTTACCCCCTTTTCCCCAAAAATTGAAGCAAAAGGATTCACCGATTTTTCTATCCGTCGGATACACTCGGCATTATCTATAACACCCATAGGTGTTATAGATAGATAAGGCATTCCAAATTCTTTTTTCAAAAAAAAAGCTGTCATTAACCCTATTTCACGATAAGGCACCAAATTTAACCAAGCTTTTGGTAAATTTTGCAAATCTTCGACAGACCCCCCTTCAGGGATTACTTGATTTATCTGTATATTGAGATCTTGAAATAAACGTTTTAACTCACGACAGTCATGTTGATGATGAAACCCCAAAGTAAAAATACCGATGATATTTACAGAAGGCACATCCGTCAAAAATCGGTCTAATTTTTCTTTTTTTTGTTTCGATAAATAAAAGCGAACAACTTGCTCTAAAGTCCTATCTGCTGCTTGAATTTCATTTACTTGATAATGGTCTACATCCGCCAAAATAATATTTGAATCAGATATTACAGATGCTCTATCTACAAAATTTTGTAAATCCTCTTGTAAAATACTTGAAGTACACGTAGGTGTCAATATAATCAAATCAGGATTTTCTTCTTTATCTTTCCGAAGTAGATTATCTACTACTTTTTTTTGAGATCCACGTCCTAAAACACGACGATCTACAATACTAGCTGTCGCTGGAGTAAAATTTCTTTCCCGCTCTAGCATAGAACGCATTACATTGAAATAATCATCTCCCAAAGGAGCATGCATAATAGCATGCACATTTTTAAATGAATTAGCTACTCGTAAAGTTCCAATATGAGCAGGACCGGCATACATCCAATAAGCTAATTTCATAAACAAAATTTTTGAGTGATTAATTTTATTAAATTTTTATTTAATTACACTACAACAAAGAGATATTCCTTATAAATCAAAAAATATTGTATAGGTTATAATTTTCTTTTGTTCTTTTGTTTGTCGTTTACTTGCTTGCAGCCAAAAAAATGAAGCCCTTTTTACTCAGTGGTAGAGTAAAGCCATGGTAAGGCGTAAGTCATCGGTTCAAATCCGATAATGGACTTTAGCCTTCATTATAAGTATATCCTAAAAATTAAGAACCCTTGTTAATTTTTACTTTTGAATTCTAGTTTTTTCTTATAATGGTAAAGTAGATAAGTATTTTTATCGATTTTTGCTCATTAATTCTTTTGTCTTTATATTTAAATTCAATCAAAAATCAAAAAAGAAAATGAACAAAATGTTTAAAAAAGGAGGATAATAATGACTATAGCACTTGGAAACTTTTCCAAAGAGGAAAAAACATTTTTGGATACTCTGGATGATTGGCTACGCAGAGACCGGTTCATTTTTATAGGTTGGTCTGGTCTATTACTTTTTCCTTGTGCTTATTTCGCCTTGGGTGGATGGTTCACTGGTACAACCTTTGTGACTTCGTGGTATACTCACGGACTAGCTAGTTCCTATTTAGAAGGCTGTAATTTTTTAACAGCTGCAGTTTCTACTCCCGCGAATAGTTTAGCACATTCACTTCTTCTATTATGGGGCCCTGAAGCACAAGGGGATTTCACGCGTTGGTGTCAATTAGGTGGTCTATGGACCTTCGTAGCTCTGCATGGTGCTTTCGGTTTAATAGGTTTCATGTTACGCCAATTTGAACTTGCTAGATCTGTACAATTACGACCATATAATGCAATTGCATTTTCTGCTCCAATTGCTGTTTTTGTTTCAGTTTTTTTAATCTATCCTTTAGGTCAATCTGGTTGGTTTTTCGCTCCCAGTTTTGGAGTTGCTGCTATTTTCCGATTTATCCTTTTTTTCCAAGGTTTTCATAATTGGACCTTAAACCCGTTTCACATGATGGGAGTTGCCGGGGTTTTAGGAGCTGCTCTGCTATGTGCTATTCACGGTGCTACTGTAGAAAATACTTTATTTGAAGACGGAGACGGGGCAAACACATTCCGTGCATTTAACCCGACTCAAGCCGAAGAAACTTATTCCATGGTCACGGCTAATCGTTTTTGGTCCCAGATTTTTGGAGTTGCTTTTTCTAATAAACGTTGGTTACATTTTTTCATGTTATTTGTACCTGTAACTGGTTTATGGATGAGTGCTATTGGAGTTGTAGGCTTAGCTCTAAACTTACGTGCCTATGACTTTGTTTCCCAAGAAATCCGCGCAGCGGAAGACCCTGAATTTGAGACTTTCTATACAAAAAATATCCTCCTGAATGAAGGTATTCGAGCCTGGATGGCGGCTCAAGATCAGCCTCATGAAAACCTTATATTCCCCGAGGAGGTTTTACCCCGTGGAAACGCTCTTTAATGGAACTCTTACTTTAGCTGGTCGTGATCAAGAAACTACAGGGTTTGCTTGGTGGGCCGGTAATGCTAGACTAATCAATTTATCTGGTAAATTACTTGGAGCTCACGTGTCTCATGCTGGACTAATTGTGTTCTGGGCCGGAGCTATGAACCTTTTCGAGGTGGCTCATTTTATACCTGAAAAACCTATGTATGAACAAGGGTTAATTTTACTTCCTCATCTCGCTACTCTAGGGTGGGGAGTAGGTCCTGGTGGAGATGTTGTCGACACTTTTTCTTTTTTTGTATCAGGAGTACTTCATATAATTTCTTCTGCCGTTCTAGGCTTCGGTGGTCTTTACCACGCCCTTATAGGTCCTGAAACGTTAGAAGAGTCTTTTCCTTTTTTCGGTTATGCTTGGAAGGATAGAAATAAAATGACTACCATTTTGGGTATTCATCTCATCTTACTCGGTGCTGGTTCTTTTCTTCTCGTGCTAAAAGCTCTCTATTTTGGAGGTATATATGATACCTGGGCTCCGGGTGGTGGAGATGTAAGAAAAATAACAAATATGACCCTTAACCCCAATACTATTTTTAGTTATTTACTGAAATCTCCTTTTGGAGGAGAAGGATGGATTGTTAGTGTAAACAATATGGAAGATTTAATTGGAGGACATTTCTGGTTGGGTTCAATTTGTTTCTTCGGTGGTATTTGGCACATATTAACTAAACCTTTTGCATGGACTCGTCGTGCTTTTGTTTGGTCTGGCGAAGCTTATCTATCATATAGCTTAGCGGCTCTTTCTTTGTTTGGTTTTATTGCTTGCTGTTTCGTTTGGTTTAATAATACAGCGTATCCCAGCGAGTTTTATGGGCCTACTGGCCCAGAAGCTTCTCAAGCTCAAGCTTTTACTTTCTTAGTTAGAGACCAACGTCTTGGAGCTAGTGTAGGATCTGCCCAAGGACCAACTGGATTGGGTAAATATCTTATGCGTTCCCCTACTGGGGAAATTATTTTTGGTGGGGAGACTATGCGTTTTTGGGATCTTCGGGCCCCTTGGTTAGAACCTCTTAGAGGTCCTAATGGTTTAGACCTTAATAAATTAAAAAAAGATATACAACCTTGGCAAGAACGGCGTTCAGCCGAATATATGACGCATGCTCCTTTAGGTTCTTTAAACTCAGTAGGCGGTGTGGCTACTGAAATAAATGCAGTAAATTTTGTTTCTCCCCGAAGCTGGTTATCTACTTCGCATTTTGTTCTAGGATTTTTTTTCTTTGTAGGTCATTTGTGGCATGCGGGAAGAGCTCGTGCAGCCGCAGCAGGTTTTGAAAAGGGGATTGACCGAGATTTAGAACCTGTCCTGTTTATGACCCCTCTAAACTAAACCCAAACATAAAAGAAAAAGAATGGTTATCCCATTCTTTTTCTTATCCCATTCTTTTTCTTTTGGTAATTTTGAATTTAATTTCTTTTATTCCAAACAAAAGGAGAGAGAGGGATTCGAACCCCCGATAGTTTGTAACCTATGCCGGTTTTCAAGACCGGAGCCATAAACCACTCGGCCATCTCTCCTAAAGTCTTCTCTAGAAAAAAATCTTATTTCATTTCAAAAAAAAAAGGGGTGCAATTTTTAATATTAGATTTCATTCTAATTCGATCAAATAAGGATCAAATGGTATAGTTTATGTTGGATTTTATCAAAATTATGACTATTGCTTTTCAACTGACTATGTTTGCATTAATCGCAATTTCCTTTCTATTACTTATAGGCGTACCTATCGCTTTCGCTTTCCCAGAAGGTTGGTCAGGTAATAAAAATATTCTATTTTCTGCTGTCTCATTATGGATTGGATTAGTTATTTCTGTAGGCGTCCTAAATTCTTTTATATAACTCACAAACTTAATAAGTAAAAAGCAAAAAATAATTGAACGGATTGAAAAAAAAATAGTAATATAAAATAACAATATAGAAAACATATTAATAAGAATATAAGAATAAGACATATTATTAAGACATAATATGTCTTGTTTCATTAATACCTTGCGGATATGGTTGAATGGTAAAATTTCTCTTTGCCAAGGAGAAGACGCGGGTTCGATTCCCGCTATCCGCCCACAAAATAACCATCTTGGCGGAGACGGGATTTGAACCCGTGACCTCAAGGTTATGAGCCTTGCGAGCTACCAGGCTACTCTACTCCGCGCTATTGTCTACCTTCCATAAAAGAAAAACCTCCTAGAAAAGAAAAAAGCGTCGAAGTATCTTCGACGCTTTTTTCGACGCTTTTTTATACTATGCTTACCAACTTGATTTGATTATACCAGGTAATAAACAAGCATGAGCCATTTTACGAAATACATGTCCACAAAATCCAAAGTCTCGATAAAACCCTCTCGGCCTTCCAGTCAAAAAACAACGACGATGAAGACGTGTTGGTGCACTATTACGTGGTAAAGATTGGATTTTACAAATAATTTTTTCCTGTGATAAAAAAAAGACTTCCTTTTTCTTTAAAGACTCGCGAATTGCACGATATTTCTGTTCTAACCGTTGACGTTTTTTTTCTCTTTCAATAAGACTTTTTTTTGCCATAGTTTCTAACTATAAAAAAAATAAAAGATCGATCAGATTCTAAAGATAAGGGTGATTACTCATTTTCATTCAATTGAATTTTTTTTGTTTAGGAGTTGTTTCGTTAATTAACCAAATTTACCTGAAGTTGAAGCAATTAAAAAGGCTGCATAAGTAAATATATACCCTACAGAAAAGTGAGACAATCCAACTAATCGTGCTTGGACAATAGAAAGAGCTACAGGTTTATCTTTCCATCGAACTAGGTTTGCTAAAGGCGTTTTTTCATGAGCCCACGCAAGAGTTTCAATAAGCTCCTGCCAATATCCACGCCAAGAGATCAGAAACATAAATCCAGTAGCCCAAACAAGATGCCCAAATAAGAACATCCATGCCCAGACAGATAAACTGTTCATACCAACAGGGTTGTATCCATTAATAAGTTGGGAAGAATTTAACCAAAGATAATCTCTTAACCATCCCATTAAATAAGTAGAAGATTCATTAAATTGTGCTACATTCCCCTGCCATAAAGTTAGATGCTTCCAATGCCAATAGAAAGTAACCCATCCAATAGTATTCAACATCCAGAAAACTGCTAAATAAAAAGCATCCCACGCTGAAATATCACAGGTACCACCTCGTCCTGGACCATCACAAGGAAAACTATAACCAAAATCTCTTTTATCGGGCATTAGTTTAGAACCTCGTGCATCTAAAGCACCTTTTACTAAAATTAATGTAGTTGTATGCAAACCTAAAGCAATAGCATGGTGAACCAAAAAATCGCCGGGACCAATTGGTAAGAATAGTGAATTATTTTTATCATTAATAGCGTTTAACCAACCCGGCAACCATATACTTTTTCCAGCAGCAAATGCTGGTCCCTTTGTTGAAGCTAAGAGTACGTCAAATCCATATAAAGATTTACCGTGAGCAGATTGTATCCACTGAGCAAAAATAGGTTCAATCAATATTTGTTTTTCCGGAGTACCAAAAGCTAGCATAACATCATTATGCACATATAACCCTAACGTATGAAAACCAAGAAATAAACTAACCCAACTTAGATGAGAAATTATTGCTTCTTTATGATCTAACATCCTTGCCAAAACATTATCCTGATTTTGTTCCGGATTATAATCCCGTATGAAAAAAATAGCCCCATGGGCAAAAGCCCCTGTCATGATGAATCCAGCAATGTATTGATGATGAGCATATAGCGCAGCTTGGGTAGTAAAGTCTTGTGCTAGAAAGGCATAAGCAGGTAAAGAATACATGTGTTGAGCTACCAAAGAAGTAATTACCCCTAAAGAGGCTAAAGCAAGACCTAACTGAAAATGAAGAGAATTATTGATTGTATTATAAAGACTCTTATGCCCGCGACCTAACTTTCCTCCCGGAGGCATATGAGCTTCTAAAATATCTTTTATACTATGTCCAATCCCAAAATTGGTTCTATACATATGACCAGCGAGAAAAAAGATTAAGGCAATAGCTAAATGATGATGAGCTATATCAGTCAACCATAAACTTTGAGTTTGCGGATGAAATCCACCAAGAAGAGTTAGAATAGCAGTTCCGGCCCCTTGCGAAGTGCCAAATAAATGACTATTAGAATCCGGATTTTGAGAATACAAATTCCACTGACCCGAGAAAAGAGGACCTAACCCTTGAGGATATGGTAAAACACTTAAAAAATTAACCCATCGCACATGGATCCCCCTTGATTCTGGAATAGCTACATGAACTAAATGTCCTGTCCAAGCTAAAGAACTTACTCCAAAAAGCCCTGACAAATGATGATTAAGACGTGATTCCGCATTTTTGAACCATGAGATACTTGGTTTCCGTTTCGATTGTAAATGAAATCTACCTGCTATTAAAAAAACAGTAGAAAGAAATATTAAAAAAAGAGCTCCAGTATAAAGATCTTCATTAGTACGTAATCCAACTGTATACCACCATTGATAAAGACCGGAATAAGCAATATTGACCGGCCCAGGAGCGCTTCCTCGAGTAAAAGCTTCTATAGCCGGTTGACCGAAATGAGGATCCCAAATAGCATGAGCAATAGGTCTTACATGTAAAGGGTCATTTATCCAAAACTCAAAATTACCTTGCCAAGCTACATGGAACAAATTTCCAGAAGTCCATAGAAAGATTATAGCTAATTGACCAAAATGGGAAGCAAATATTTGTTGATACAATTGTTCTTCCGTAATATCATCATGACTCTCAAAGTCATGTGCAGTTGCAATACCAAACCAAATACGACGAGTAGTCGGGTCTTGGGACAAACCTTGACTGAACTTCGGAAATCTTGATATCATAATGGTTACATCCGCTATTATTCTACTGCAATAATTCTTGCTAGGAAGAACGACCATGTTGTGACAATTCCTCCCAGGAGATAATGAGCCACTCCTACAGCACGCCCTTGTACAATGCTTAAGGCTCTAGGCTGGATAGCAGGAGCAACTTTCAATTTGTTATGGGCCCATACAATTGATTCTATAAGTTCTTGCCAATACCCCCGACCGCTAAATAAAAACATTAAACTAAAAGCCCAAACAAAATGAGCACCCAAAAAGAAAAGGCCATATGCGGATAACGCAGAACCATAAGATTGAATTACTTGAGAAGCTTGTGCCCATAGAAAATCACGAAGCCACCCATTAATTGTAACGGAACTTTGTGCAAAGTTTCCCCCCGTGATATGAGTTACTACTCCCTGAGTGCTTATATTACCCCAAACGTCCGATTGCATTTTCCAACTAAAATGAAATATAACAACAGAAATTGCATTGTACATCCAGAATAAACCTAAAAAAACATGATCCCATGCAGATACTTGACAGGTTCCTCCTCTTCCAGGTCCATCACAAGGAAATCTAAAACCAAGATTCGCTTTATCGGGTATCAAACGGGAACTGCGCGCAAATAAAACACCTTTGAGTAAGATTAATACAGTTACATGAATTGTAAAAGCATGAATGTGGTGAACTAAAAAGTCTGCAGTTCCCAAAGGAATCGGTAACAAAGCTACTTTAGTACCTACTGTTACCAAATCATTGCCTCCCCAAGTGAAACTTGTACTTGCTGTTGCAGCAGGAGCTGTAAACCTAGGTGCTGTTACGTGAGTATTTTGTAACCATTGAGCAAATATTGGTTGTAATTGTATAGCAGTATCCGAAAACATATCTTGAGGACGCCCTAATGCACTCATAGTATCATTATGAATATATAGACCAAAACTATGAAAGCCTAAGAATATACATGTCCAATTTAGATGCGATATAATTGCATCACGATGTCGAAGAACTCGATCGAATAAATTATTATAAGAAGTAGTTGAATCATAATCTCTAACTAGAAAAATCGCCGCATGTGCTGCGGCACCAATGATGACAAACCCGCCAATCCACATGTGATGTGTGAATAAAGAAAGTTGAGTACCATAGTCAATGGCTAGATAAGGATAAGGGGGCATAGAATACATATGATGAGCTACAACAATAGTCAAAGACCCTAATATAGCCAAGTTAAGAGCTAATTGAGCATGCCATGAGGTAGTTAATATTTCATAAAGACCTTTATGCCCCTCTCCTGTAAATGGGCCCTTATGAGCTTCTAAAATTTCCTGTATACTATGCCCAATACCCCAATTGGTTTTATACATATGGCCAGCTATCAGAAAAATAACGGCAATAGCTAAATGATGGTGTACAATATCAGTCAACCACAATCCTCCTGTTATTGGGTTTAAACCCCCCCGAAACGTTAAAATTTCGGAATATTCAGACCAATTTAGTGTAAAAAAGGGAGTCAAGCCTTTAGAAAAACTAGGATAAAGTTGAATTAAAAGGTCGCGGTTTAAAATAAATTCATGAGGCAGTGGTATCTCTTTAGGGTCCACTCCAGCATCTAGAAGTTGGTTAATAGGTAAAGATACGTGTACTTGGTGCCCTGCCCAAGATAGCGAACCGAGTCCTAATAACCCTGCTAAATGGTGATTTAACATAGATTCTACTTGGAACCAAGATAATTTTGGAGCAGCTTTGTGATAATGAAACCAACCAGCAAACAGCATTAATGCTGCAAAGATCAATCCACCAATTGCAGTACAGTAAAGTTGTAATTCACTTGTTATTCCAGATGCTCTCCAAATTGGGAAGAATCCAGATGTTATCTGTATTCCTCTAAAACCTCCACCTACGTCCCCATTCAATATTTCTTGGCCTACTATAGGCCAAACCACTTGAGCACTAGGTTTTATATGAGTGGGATCCGCGAGCCATGCTTCATAATTGGAAAAACGAGCCCCATGGAAATACATACCACTTAACCAAATAAAGATGATCGCTAATTGACCAAAATGAGCACTAAAAATTTTGCGAGAAATTTCTTCTAAATCTTCGGTATGACTATCAAAATCATGAGCATCCGCATGTAAGTTCCAAATCCAAGTAGTAGTTTCAGGATCCCCTTTTGCTAATGTCCTTGAAAAATGTCCGGGGTTAGCCCATTTTTCAAAAGAAGTTTTGATAGGATCTCTCTCCACCATAATCTTAACTTCTGATTCCGGTGAACGCATAATCATAGAGTTCTCCTTTGTTAGGATGAAACAAAAAAGAGACCCGCCAACTGGAATTAGTAAATGATAAATCTCAAACCAATTCTTTGTTTATTTTCGAATTTAGAACTGGAACGATTTGAAAAAGAAAATGGAACTAGGGCGGGTGTTCGTTTTTTATTATGACACATTGAAAGGGGCGCTTAATGGACTATTCAGATTCAAAAAAGCCTTTTGAATTTTTGAATTATATAGTCTATTCTATCAAATAGTTTCTACAAAGCCTGGGGTGGACATAATTGGTCCAACCCCTACCTTTTACAGTCTAGATCCCATTGATAACATATACATTTACTTTCCTTTAATATCGATTTTCCTTTTCTGAAAATATTCAATCAAAACGTCCTGTAATTTTTAACCAATTTTGTGCTTCGATGTAATTAGCTGGAGCTAATAGTATAGCTTGTTTCCAATATTCTGCAGCTTGATCAAACCAAACCTCTGCTGCTTCAGGATCTCCCTGGTTAATAGCCTGTTCTCCTCGGTCAGAATAGGTTATTATTTTCCTTTCCTTAGAACCGTACTTGAGAGTTTCCTTCCTCATACGGCTCAATCAACTCTTGAGTCCTTTAACGAAAAAAAAAAAAAAACACTCGAAAGTGGGGAAATCTATTCAAACTAATCGCAGGACCAGAAGTTACTAAACTGAGTTTCAAACTTTACTAAATTTTTAGTTTTCTCTTTTCTCCTACCACCTTGTGAATTCCAAAAAAAAGTCTTTGTGTGAGAGAGGGAGGGGTACCTATCCCCGTATAGAATTTGAAAAAAGTACTTTCTTAGAAAAGTACTTACTTGCCGTCTTTAGGACCTAATACTACACCACTGCGCAATACTTATGAAAGAAAAAGAATAAACTTTATTACATAAGTAAATCCCTTTATGAGCAGATCTAATTGTATCAACTCCAAAAATTCAAAATTGATCTTTATGGTGCTTTTTCCCCTTATAGTTTCAATTACTTTCTCCATAGAAACAAATATAAGCTTTTTTAGCATCCTACCCGGGTAGGGGACCCTTTTGTTTTTTTTTTGCTACAGCTGATACAGCCCAACTGTTGTTATTTAAGAGTAGTGGCAATATGTAGAAAGCCTTTTGGTTTGTTTTTAACTAACTTAATTCTATCCTACAGATAGACGCACGTAATGACAGATCAAAGCTGTATTATTAAAGGCTTGTGGTAACGTTGGATTTCGTTCTAATGCCTGGAAATAATATTCCAAAGCCTTGGCATGTTCCCCATTACTAGTATGTACAAGTCCTATATTATATAATATATAACTTCGGTCATAAGGATCAACTTCCAATCGCATTGCTTCATAATAATTTTGAAGAGCTTCTGCATATTCTCCTTCTGATTGTGCTGACATTCGTTACGGTCGTTCTTATTGATTCAACTTTTAATAATCTCCGGTTCAAAACCGTACTTGAGATTCTCATCTCATACGGCTCCTCCTTTCTTTTACATAATAAAAAAAAAAGAAGAATAAGCAACATCTAAAAATTAGAAGGGACTAGTATGTTTTGAATCAAAATCTAGCCATCCTTTTCAGAAAGAGTCTTTTCAACACCTTCTACTCTTTGTTTGTTCTTACTGCTTTGCACTTTTAAACAGGGTTTAATCACTTCAACAAAATTCGATGGTTCTTTTGGTATCCGAAATACAAACAAGATGGTTTTGGATTGTCTCAACCATTCGAATTAACCCTCATTAAGGGCTACAAAAAAAATAGTAAGTGAAATCAAATCTAACGAAGCTTTTCATTGGTCGATTCCTATATGTAATGTCTTTCCTTTATGCATTTATTTATATTATACAGTATATACAATACGTATCCTTTTGCTTAATATTCTACTATGTAGATCCAAAGACGCATTAATCCGGGATACAGGACAGAAGGAGTTGCTCTTTTTCAAAGACTCACCTTCACTAAACATAAGTTTTTTGGCCTTACATCGAAGGTTTATTCGAAAGAAAAAAAAAGGCCAAAAAATCAAATCACACCATCTCTGTAGTAAGCAAAGGCTTGTTTTTCTGTTAAAACCGTTGGAATTATTTTTAATATAATATCTGCTAATATTGTGAACGTTTTATCTATAAAATTCTCATTTTTTTGAGATCTGGGCATAGTGATCAAATTGTTTTTTTTTTTGCTTCAGTTCCTTTTGGAATGAGTTTCATCACATAGAAATGCTTACTACAAAAATAATAGAATAGGAAATTCCAATTCCATAAGTTTTTATGGGGAGGAGATTACCCGAGGAAAGATGGTCGAGTGGTTCAAGACGTAGCATTGGAAATGCTATATAGACTTATGTCTACCGAGGGTTCAAATCCCTCTCTTTCCGCATTTCCCGTTTTTTCTCTTTTGGAAAAGAAAAGATCGAAACCCCATTTTTTGGATTAAATCCGCCGAGAATAATATTCTATAACTAGCATTTCTTTAATTTTTAATTGAAGATCTTTTGTATCTATAATTTTATTAACTATTCCTTTATTTTGTGACAAATTGAAGGTCAAATAATGTGGTACCCTATTTCTATTTTTCCAAAGTTGACCCCAACTTTTTTTCATTCGAATTCTCAGTCTTTCTGGATCTTTTCCTTTTAAAGTTATAATATCTTGGGGTTTACAACGATAACTTGGTATATCCACTATATGATGATTGACTAAAATATGTCTATGATTAACTAGTTGCCTGGCTCCAGGAATAGTACGAGCTATACCTAATCGAAAAAGAATATTATCTAAACGCATTTCAAGTAATTGAAGTAAGACCTGGCCTGTTGACCCCTGAGCATTTTTAGCAATATGAACATATTGCCGTAATTGTCGTTCTGTTAAGCCATAATGAAAACGAATTTTTTGTTTTTCTTGTAAACAAACGAGATATTGAGATTTTTTCCACCAGGGTCGAGAAGATCGGTGAACACGTTTTTTATATTTAGGTCTTTTACTCGTAAGTCCTGGTAATGTTTTAAGACGGCGTATGATTTTGAACCGAGGTCCTAAATAACGGGACATAAAAAGCATTCCTTTTCCTTCCATTTCACAAATTTTTCTTTTGTTAGAATAATATGTTAGACCTTATCCGGCCTATATCTTGTTTCATGACAAGGTAGCAGCAATTTTTTTTTTACTTTTGAAACGTTAGGCCCTTTCTTCTAAATTCATAATATCTTCAAAACGATTATATCTTCAAAAATCTTATGGGCATATAGAACTACTTTACGGTATAATATGTCATTCTGACAAGCAAATTAAAAAAAAAAAGAAGAAATAGTTGGATTAATCCATTAAGTCCATTCTCAAACAATTACAGATTTCAAAAAAGTTCAATTCAAAACAATTCTAAAAAATTAGATTATGGAAGTCAATATTCTAGCACTTATTGCTGTTGCACTTTTTATTTCGATTCCTACTGCTTTTCTAGTCATCATTTATGTAAAAACAATCAGCGAAAACAATTGATTGATTACAAATTCGTTTATAAATATTAGTAGTCGTATCAAAAAAAAGATTGATACTACTACTAATATACCCGTATTAAAAAGCATTAGATTCTTTTTTAGAGTCCACTTCTTCCCCATACTACAAGTGAAAGCGAAAAGGTAAACACTACCATTAAAGCAGCCCAAGCAATACCGGTTATATCCATATAAAAAATTTCCTTTTTTATTACTAATGATAAGAAAATTAATAACAATTGTGCAAAGTAGAAAAGATCGGAGATTTCAATTAAATAATAGTTAAAAAATAGTTAAAAAAGTTTCTTGACCACAAAAAAGTAGGCGACACCCAGATTTGAACTGGGGGATCAGGGATTTGCAGTCCTCTGCCTTACCACTTGGCTATGCCGCCAAACCCATCAATTTTTAGTAAAATAATGTTTGTTTCATTCTTGATTTTGTGTGTTTACTATAGTCTAAAACAAAAACCAATGCAAGTCAAAATAAAACCTCTTTTTTCTAAGTGCCAAATCCATAAAAAAAAAAAGCAGTTTTTCTCTATATGAGTTCTATATAAAAGAAAAGAATTAAAAAAAAGAAAATGTTTATGTTTACAATTCCCGATTTTAGTCAAATACAAATGAAAGGGTTTTTCCGTTTCATTGAAAAGGATATATTTGAAAAACTAGTTGATTTTCCACAAATTTCTAATACTGAAAAAGAAGTCAAATTTTTTTTTGGTAAAAATTATAAAATCATGGAACCCCCAACAACAGAAAGGAATGCGGTATATCAACGTTTTACATTTTCTTCAAAATTTTATGTACCAGGAATTTTTATTTATTGGAAACAAATGAAAAGGAAAAGAATGATATATCTCGGAGATATTCCTTTGATGAATGATCATGGAACATTTGTAATAAATGGAAATTATAGGGTCGTAGTTAATCAAATAATAAGAAGTCCCGGTATCTACTATAGTTTAGAACAAAAAAAAGCTGGAAATATATATACTGGCACTCTAATCTCTGATTGTGGAGAAAGGTTGAAATTCGAAATTGATATCAAAAAAAAACTATGGGTTCGTATAAGCAGAAAGAAAAAAGTTTCTATTTTAGTTTTCTTATTCACTATGGGTCTAAAAATTGAAGAGGTTCTTTATAATACTTATAATCTAACAGGATTTGAAGGTTGGGAATTAATTTGGAACGAAAAAATGAAACAAAAACTTTCACGAAAGGGGGGCCCCATTCTTACCTTTTATGAAGAACTCGAATCCATGAAATGCGATAGTAGTGATTTTGCTTTTTCAGAGTTTCTATATAAGAAATTGACTAACTTTATTTCAAAAAGATGTGAATTAGGAAGAATTGGTAGACGAAATCTAAATCAAAAGTTAAACCTCGATATACCTGATAACGAAATTTTTTTATTACCGCAAGATGTATTAGCTATTGTAGATTATCTGATTAAAGTAAGTTATGGTTTGGGTACAATCGATAATATCGATCACCTTCAAAATCGACATTTCTGTTCCGTGTCAGATTTCTTAAAAAAAGAAGTTGGATTAGCTCTAAATCGTGTGAAAGTTTTAATTCAAAAAAATATGCAAACAATAGAAATACTTGAAAATACTCAGAATAAACAAATAATGTTCCCAGAGTTTCCATTTATTTCCACTCAATTAACAAGAACTTTGAAACATTTTTTTGGGTTACACCCCCTATCACAATTTTTAGAGCAAACGAATCCGTTAGCAGAAATACTTCATGGAAGAAAAGTTAGCTTTTTAGGCCCTGGAGGTTTAACGGAGCGAACTGCTAGTTTTCGCGCACGAGATATTCATCCTAGTTATTATGGACGTTTTTGTCCAATTAATACTCCTGAAGGGCAGAATGCCGGGCTTATCGCCTCACTTGCAAATTCCGTAAACGTTGATGATTTTGGTTTTTTAAAAAGTCCATTCTATAATGTAACGAAAAAATCCAATGAAGACCATATGGTTTCTTATCTATTGCCAAATGAAGATAAAAATTACCGAATAGCTTTAGAAAATTTGTTGGCGGTAGATCATAAACTTCCAGAAAAGAAAAATACTCCAACTCAATATCGCCAAGATTTTCTATCTGTTGCATGGGAACAAATCCATTTCAGAAGTATTTTGCCTTTACAATATTTTTCCATTGGAGTTTCTCTGATTCCTTTTCTAGAACACAATGATGCGACTCGCGCTTTAATGGGTTCAAATATGCAGCGTCAAGCTGTCCCATTACTTCAACCAGAAAAATGCATTGTTGGAACTGGCCTAGAAGGCCAAGTAGCACTCGATTCAAGAATTTTAGCAACAAGTATTCAAGAAGGAAGAATCGAATATTTTGATTCGAAGACTATTGTGTCATCCCTGAACAGAAAAACAATAGAAACAATTTTAGAGATATATCAACGCTCTAATAGCAATATTTTGATTCATCAAAAACCTCAAGTAAATCAGGGTAACTATGTGAAAAGAGGGCAATTTATGGCAGATGGTTCGACCACAATAGGAGGGGAGCTCTGCTTAGGAAAAAATATATTAGTAGCGTATATGCCGTGGCAAGGATACAATTTTGAAGACGCAATCCTTATCAATGAACGTCTTATCTATGAAGAAATTTTTACTTCTTTTCATATTACAAGGTATGAAACTATGATTTATATGGCAGAGTGTGAGATTTTAACAAAAGAAATACCTCAAATCGAAGCTTACTCACTTCGTCATTTGGATGAAAATGGTATTGTTAGGGTAGGTTCTTGGATACAACCGGGTGATGTTTTAGTGGGCAAATTAAAACCTCGTTCCTCCCAGGAAGTGTTGCGTTTTCCAGAACTAAGATTATTACAAGATCTTTTTTGTACTCCTCGGACAAAAGAAACTTGTCTAAAAGCAAATGGCAAAGGTCGAGTTATTGATGTAAATTGGATCAAACTTCAAACATTATGGCAAGATAATTTAAGAAAAAGCCATCACGAAGATGATGATATAGAAGATGATTTTGAAAAAAATGATCAAACTGACCCTGGGGAGAATGATTCAGAAAAAGTGCATGTATATATTTTACAAAAACGTAAAATACAAGTAGGCGACAAAGTCGCCGGAAGGCACGGTAATAAAGGAATTATTTCCAAAGTTTTGTCTAGGCAAGAAATGCCGTTTTTACAAAACGGGAAACCTGTAGATATGATATTAAACCCTTTGGGAGTACCTTCTCGGATGAATGTAGGACAAATTTTTGAATGTTTACTTGGTTTAGCAGGAACCTTAATGAACAAACAGTATAGAATACCACCCTTTGACGAAAGATATGAGCAAGAAGCTTCTAGAAAATTAGTTTTTAATGAACTTCACAAAGCTAGTGAACAAACAGTGAATCCATGGGTTTTCGAACTGGAACATCTTGGAAAAACCAAGATTTTTGATGGAAAAACAGGAGAAATTTTGGAACAACCTGTAACCGTAGGAAAAGCTTATATGATGAAATTAATTCATCAAGTTTATGATAAAATGCACGCCCGTTCCACCGGAAGTTATGCAAGGATAACACAACAACCTGTACAAGGAAAATCAAAAGGAGGAGGTCAACGACTTGGAGAAATGGAAGTTTGGGCTTTAGAAAGTTTTGGTGTTGCTTCTATTTTACAAGAGATGCTTACTGTCAAATCTGACCATCTAAAAACTCGTACTAAAATACTTAGATCCATATTAGATGGGCATTCAGTACCTAAAGCTGAAACTGCTACGGAGTCCTTTCGCGTGCTTATTCGAGAATTACGATCTTTAGCTTTAGAATTGAATCATACTATTATATCAGAAAAAAACTTTCAGATAGAAAATAAATTCAATTTCAATCAAATTGCTTATGATTGACTCAAAGAAAAAACATCAAAAACTGAGAATTACATTAGTTTCGCCTGAACAGATTCGTGCTTGGTGTGAAAAAACTTTACCCAATGGAGAAAAGGTTGGACAAGTACTCAATCCAAGGACTATCGACTTAGTAACAAATAAACCAAAAAGAAACGGATTATTTTGTGAACGGATTTTTGGACCCGTGAAAAATGGAGTTTGTGCTTGTGAAAAAAAGCCTGGAGAAGAAAAGAAAGGCTTCCCCTTTGGAGATCGGAAAAAGAAAAAAACTTCCATTTGTGAACATTGTGGAGTTGAACTTGTAGACTCTCGAGTTCGAAGATACCGAATGGGGTACATTCAATTAGTATGTCCAGTAACTCATATCTGGTATTTCAAACGCATCCCTAGTTATATCGCGATGTTAATTGGGAAAAAAAATTCCGAAATAAAAGACCTAGTATACTGCAACGTGTGACTTGATCCTAAGTTCCGACTATACAGACCAAACTGTCATTCTAGCTATCATTAGAATGCTCTCAATTCTGACATGTCTTCCTCAGAATGAATACCATGAAGCTTAGAAAATAGTGAGAAATAGAAATTAGTCCAAGGTTTTATCTGCTTTTTGGCTTCGGTAAAATCTTTTTTTTAGGGATTAGTCTCTTTAAGTTGAATCAGTTTCCTCTCTAAAATAGACGCTAGCTATGGTTATAGAAATATAATCGTTGCATATAACTTTTCATAAGTATTCTAACCATCGAAGTGGGACAGAGACCTAAAAGATTAAGTTCAAAAAAAAAAAAACGAACAACAGACAAGTAAACCCCAAGTCTAAAATTTTTTTTTTCGAAAAAAACTATTGGGAAAAGACTACTCAATAATTCTATTTTTAAATTTTGCTAATTTTAGAACGTGAGCAATGGGTACTTTTTTGGATAGTTTTCTTTTGCTTATCCAAGCTAAAGAGAAGTTTTTTACCAAAACTTTTTAGAGTGACTTGAGTCGTATGAAAAGATAACTTTCACGTCCGATTCTAGAGGGAGATAGATAATCTATCCAAATATTTTTCTTGCTAGGCCCACAACTAATAGACCTACTATATCACGATTCCGGGGTCTATTACAACATGAAGACATTCCATCGTGGATGGATTTTATTGTTCCTTATATTTCTGGTTGGAATTTTGTCGAATTTCAAGAAAGAGAAATAGCTATTGGTGGAAATGCTATACAGAAACAATTAACTGGTTTGGATCTTCGTATTCTTCTGGATCAGTCATATATTGAATGGAAAAAGCTCTTAAAAAATTACAAAATTCAAAGAGGTAAAAACAAAATACAACAAAGAAACCATTTTTTGAGCAGACGCATAAAATTTGCTAAATATTTGATCCAAGCAAAAATCCAACCAGAATGGATGGTTCTATGTTTATTACCAGTTCTTCCCCCCGAATTAAGACCTATTTTTGCTTTGGGTCAACAAATGGTTGTGGAGTCAGATTTGAATAAACTTTATCAAAAAGTTCTTATTCGGAATAAGAATCTTCAAACTAGTTTCGAAATGCAAGGCGGTCCCTTTTATTCAACAGGAGATTTCTTGACTCTTCAAAAACGATTACTCCAAGAAGCCGTAGATGCACTTCTAGACAATGATAGAACAGTCGGACAACCGAGAAATTTTCATAATAGACCATATAAGTCATTTTCGGATGTGATTGCGGGTAAAGAAGGAAGATTTCGTACAAATTTACTTGGAAAACGAGTAGATTATTCAGGTCGATCCGTTATTATAGTGGGTCCTTCTCTGGCATTGCATCAATGTGGGTTACCTCGAGAAATGGCAATCAAGCTTTTTCAACCTTTTTTAATTCGTAGTCTTATTGGACGAGGTTTTGCTTCCAATCTGAGAGCTGCTAAAAATTTGATTCAAAAACGGAAAAACATTGTTTGGAAAATACTTAAAAAAGTAATGCTGGGGCACCCTGTATTGTTAAATCGAGCACCTACTCTACACAAATTTGGAATATTAGCGTTTCAACCAATTCTAGTAAAAGAGCATGCCATTCGTTTACATCCATTAGTTTGTACGGGATTTAATGCAGACTTTGACGGAGACCAAATGGCTGTTCATGTACCTTTATCTCCAGAAGCTATTGTAGAAGCCCGTTTACTTATGTTTTCTTATACAAATATTTTATCTACAAGTCATGGAAGTCCTATTACAATACCAACACAAGATATGCTTCTTGGACTTTATATATTAACTGTTGAAAAACCACAAGATATTTACGAAATAAGATATCACCCATTTCAATCAAAAGAGATCATTTTTTTTAGAAAAAAGAATACTTATTTCTTAAGTTTTAATCATGTGTTCATAGCATTTCAAAAAAAACAAGTCCAATTAAACAACCCTTTATGGTTGAAATGGAAAGTAGCAAATGGAAGTATTCTTACCCCAACAGCCCGAGAAGTCCCTATTGAAATTCAATATCACCCTAAGGGCTTATCTCAGCAAATTTATGAACATTATGTGACTCAAAACGATCGAATAGAACAAATTATTTGTATATATATTCGAACGACCGTAGGTCGTGTTCTTTTCAATCGAGAAATCAAAAATGCTATAAAAACAACCTCAAAGCTTTTTGAATCCTCTCAAACGACGCCCGCTTTCTAAATCTCTTATCTTTTATGTGTACAGAGAGATCAAGGAGGTCTTTTATTTGAGGACTGGAATACTTTGCTGAATTAGATAATTGCGGAGGTTTCTTGTTATGAAACAAAAAAACCAAGTTCATTTTTATAATAAAGTGATGGATATAACTGCCATGAAAGAGCTTATTCAAAAATTAATTGATCTCTTGGGAATGACATGTACATCGCATATTTTGGATCAATTGAAATTTTTGGGGTTTCACCAAGCTACTGAAGCATCTTTTTCATTAGCAATTGATGATCTTTTAGCAGTGCCATCGAAAGGATGGCTTGTTAAAGAAGAAGACCAACAAGCTTTTTATTCGGAAAAGCAAAATATTCTCGGCAATTTGCATACAGTCGAAACATTACGTCAATTAATGGAAAGATGGCATACTACAAGTGAATTTTTGAAAGAAGAAATGCACCCTAAATTTCATATAATAGAACCTTTGAATCCAGTCTATATGATGTCTTTCTCGGGAGCTCGGGGAAATAAATCTCAAGTTCACCAATTACTAGGTATGCGAGGGTTAATGTCAGATCCCCAAGGAAAAATCGTGGATCTACCCATTCAGGGCAATTTCCAGGAAGGGCTCTCTTTAACAGAATATATAATTTCCTCCTATGGAGCTCGTAAAGGAGTTGTGGATACTGCTATACGAACAGCGGATGCTGGCTATATTACACGTAGACTTGTTGAAGTCGTACAACATATAGTTGTACGTAAAATTGATTGTGGTAGTACTCAAGGTATTTTTTATAGTCCCCATACAAAGATCGGAAAAATCAATTTTTTGAACAAGATAATGGGGCGTGTATTAGCAGATCATGTATATATAAATAAAAGATGTGTTGCTACGCGCAATCAAGAAATTAGTGCTGGACTTTTTAAGCAATTCGTCAGTCTTTCGGTCCAATCAATATCTATACGAAGTCCTTTTACTTGCAAAAGTCTATCTTGGATTTGTCAATTATGTTATGGTCAAAGTCTTAGTCACAATAACTTGATCGAATTGGGAGAAGCAGTAGGTATTATTGCCGGTCAATCTATCGGGGAACCGGGAACTCAATTAACATTAAGGACTTTTCATACCGGAGGAGTTTTTACAGGTAATATCGCAGGAACTATACGAGCGCCTTTCAACGGAAGGATTCAATTCAATCCAAAGTTAGTTTATCCTATTCGTACATATTATGGGCATCCTGCTTATATTTGTTCTAAAAGTTTATTTTTAATTATAAAGGATAGTGGTGATAAGTTGGATTATTCGATTATTCCAACAAAAAGTTGGATTTTTGTTCAAAATTACCAAAATGTAGAATCGGAACAACTTATTGCTGAAATTCATACTAAAATTTCTTTTTTAAAGGAAAAAGTTATTAAATATATATATTCAGAATTAAACGGAGAAATGCACTGGAGTACTCTTCTATGGCATGAACCAAAAAATGTCCAAGGTAATGTTCATTGTACACTTGAAGCGGGTCATTTATGGATATTATCAGGAACTATATGCAAACCAAGACTAGCTTTTCCGTTTCCTAAAGATCAAGATCAAGTAACTATTCCCTTGCTGATTACCAAACAGCAAAATGATTTCGACTCTTCTGTAGACAATTTACTACAAAATTTGTCCTTTTATCGTTCCGAAGAAAAATTCATTCAAAATAAATTTTTTATCTCTATTCCAAAATTTTTGGATAATTTTGATTGCAATATTAAAGGAAAGAAACAAAAAAATCGCATTCTGGTTCCATTGCTTACTGTTTCAAAAAGACAAAAAAAGGAACATAGACTACTTTTTCCTAATTGTATTCTAAAAATTTCCCGAAATGGTCTTTTGAATAGAAATACAAGTTTCTATATATGGAACAATTCTCAATATAAGATTGTGAACTCAGAATTTCTAGAATGTATTTATTCGTCTAACAAATTTTTCTTGCTTGATCATATTTTTTGTCGAGTAGACACACAAAAAATCGGTAATAAAAAAAAACAAGTTTTTGGACTAGTCCAATTTCACAAAAAAAAACCAACTATTTTTGCGAAAATATTATCCATAAACATCTATTTTTATAGCTATAGAAAGATCAAAAAATCTTTACACATATTTAGACGCAAACAAAAAAATATTTTTAAAGAATTGCAACTAGAAAGGAACTATTTTCAAAAAAAAAGGGCTTACAAGAAAAAATCATTTGTATTACTACAAACCACCCTAGAATATCAAAAACCTAAGAATTCATCAAAAGTACGCTTTTGTACAGATCTTTTTAGAGAAGAAAACAAGTTACATATAAAAGAGAACAATTTTTTCCATGAAATCAAAAATCTCAAAACGAATGTTCATCTGATTTGGAATTGTTTAATTTTGATTTGGGAAAACAAATCGATAAAACCTAGGGAACCTAGGGCTTATACATGTATTACGTCCATACGAACAAAGAAGATTATTATCGACATGATTGAACTTAGTTTGACTCCGATAAATCAAAAACACAATCTAAAAAATTTAGTAATATTTTTTCATCAAGCTAAACTTTTATCTTCCAGCAAAAAGTATACAGCAACTTTTCGTTCATTATCTAAGGAAGATAAAAGTTTGTCTTGGATTATTCTAGCAACATCTGATTATTTTCAAATAAAACTATTACAAACTTTAGATATCATAAACGAATTTGAAGAAGTAAGTTTTTTAGGGCATTTATATCGTATTCATAAAGTTTTTCTAAATTGTAAGAAAAGATTGTTTAAGAGTCTTTACAACTATTTAAAAGTTTTCGAAGCCCCTAAATGTTATATTATGGACGAAAATAGCAAATTTTGGGAATCTCCAACAAAAAGAATTACTTTTTTTTCAAATTCAAAAAAGAACTGTGAGCAAAAATTTCCAATAAAAAATCTTGGCCAATTGCTTTGGCAAAAATTTGCTATATCAAGAAATGAATCATTTTCAGAATCGGGACAAATTATCGTTATTCGTGAAAAATCTTTAATAGTGCGATTAGCTAAACCCTACTTGGCTACTCCAAAATCTACTATTCATGGTAATTACGCAGAAATGATTAACCAAGGAAATTCGTTAATAACCTATTTGTATGAAAGATTTCAATCTAGTGATATAACACGAGGTCTTCCAAAAGTGGAACAATTTTTAGAGGCACATTCAAAAAATCCTGTAGTACAAAGTTTAGAAAATAGCTTTCGAAAATGGAACCAAGATATGACAATAACTCTTGGAAGTTTTTGGGGTTTAGTCATAAGTACTAAAATAACTTTGACGCAAGGTCAAATTCATTTAGTCAATCAAATACAAAAAGTTTATCAATCTCAAGGAGTACATATATGTGAGAAACACTTAGAGCTTATTATACAGCAAATGACCTCAAGAGTACTTGTGTCTAAGGACGTAATGCTTAATGTTTTTTTACCAGGAGAGCTCGTTTTCTTTTCGCGAGCACAAAAACTAGATCGGGCTTTCGACGAGGTAATCCACTATCAAACAAAAATTTTGGGGATAACAAAATCATCTTTTGAAACTACAAGTTTTATATCGGAGGCCAGTTTTCAGGAAACTACTCGAGTTTTAGCTAAAGCTGCTTTTCAAGGTCGGATTGATTGGTTGAAAGGACTGAAGGAAAATTTGATTCTCAGTAGTAAAATACCCGCCGGTACTGGAAAATGGAAAAAAAAAAAATCAAAAGGTTTCAAAAAGCGAAACTAAACGAAAAAATCTTCGTTTTTAGTTTTCTATTCTAAAAAAAGAATAGAAAACTAAAAATTTAGAAAAGTCATAGATTCCGTAGGAATGGAAATTCTTTTAGAGAAGAGAAAAGCAAAACATGACAAACGTTTTCAAAAAAAAAAGGCGTGTTTCTAAAAAGAATGTTTTCAAAGATATGATAAAAGTAGCAGTTCATCTCGGACATCAAAAAAATGAGTTGAATCCGAAAATGCGTTGTTATATTTTGACTGAACGTGGAAATTTACATATTATCAATCTAGTTCGAACAATTCTTTTTTTATCTGAAGCTTGCGATCTTTTAATGGATGCCGCGAGAAAACGAAAGGAATTCCTTCTAGTTGGCACGAAAGGGTATGCAGCTGATTTAATAGCATCAACTGCCAAAAAAACTGGATGTCATTATATCAACTACAAATGGCAGGGTGGCTTGTTAACGAATTGGTCTACCACAAAAGAAAAACTTGAGAGGTTTAGAAATTTGAAACAAAAATATAAGTCGGGGCTGTTCCATCGAAGACGTACGAAAAAAGAAATTGCACTTATTGAAAAGCAATTAGAACTTCTACAACAGTATTTAGAAGGAATTTTCTATATGAAAAAGTTACCTGATATTGTAATAATCGTTGATCAACAAAAGGAATCTACTGCTGTTAGAGAATGCAGAGCGCTGGGCATTCCCACAATTAGTTTAGTTGATACTAATTGTGATCCAGATTTCGTAGATATTCCAATTCCAGCCAATGATGATGCCCGTGGATCCGTTGGATTAATTCTGAACAAATTAATGTCAGCTGTTTCTTCTGGTTATAATAATTAGTCAAATCATTTTTCGAAGTAAGCGCAAAGCTCGCTCTTCATTTTTTTTTTTTTTAGTGAAAATTCAGAAATCATTCCTTCAGAAAAAAATAAGTGATTTTTTTGAAAAAGGATAATATGAACATATTGCAAAATAGTATTAGTATACTAAATAATTTCAATCATTTTGGAGAAATTTCTGGTGTAGAGGTAGGCCAACACTTGTATTGGCAAATAGGCGGGTTTCAAGCTCATGGACAAGTACTTATAACTTCTTGGTTTGTTATTGCTATTTTACTAGGTTTCGCTATTATAACTATTCGAGATCCGCAAACTATTCCAACCGGAAAACAAAATTTTGCTGAATACATTCTTGAATTTCTTCGGGATTTGACCAGAACTCAAATTGGCGAGGAACATTATGTTTCTTGGCTTCCTTTTATTGGAAGCTTATTTTTTTTTATCTTTGTTTCTAACTGGTCCGGTGCTCTTGTTCCTTGGGGTATTTTTCAAATACCGCACGGCGAATTGGCTGCACCTACAAATGACATTAATACTACAGTTGCTTTAGCTTTACTTACGTCAGTAGCCTATTTCTATGCGGGTCTTTCAAAAAAAGGATTAAGTTTTTTTGGTAAATATATTCAACCAACTCCAATATTGTTACCAATTAATATCTTAGAAGATTTTACCAAGCCTTTATCACTTAGTTTTCGACTTTTTGGAAATATTTTGGCAGATGAATTAGTAGTCGCCGTTCTTGTTTCTCTAGTTCCTTTAGTTGTTCCTATACCTGTAATGTTTCTAGGATTATTCACAAGCGGAATTCAGGCTCTCATTTTTGCGACTCTCGCTGCAGCTTATATAGGTGAATCCTTAGAAAATCATGATTAAATCATTTATAGGAATCCAATCTTAATAAAATATTCAATGGACTAAGCTGAAAAAAAGTATACTAACTAGGTTTTTAGTATTATCAACTATTCAATACATTTTTTTAAGTAAAAGGAGATTATTATGAATCCTATTATTTCTGCCGCTTCTGTTATTGCTGCTGGGTTAGCCGTCGGACTTGCTTCTATTGGGCCGGGTGTTGGCCAAGGGACTGCTGCCGGTCAAGCTCTAGAGGGTATTGCGAGACAACCTGAAGCAGAAGGTAAAATACGAGGTACATTATTGTTAAGTTTAGCATTTATGGAAGCTTTAACTATTTATGGGTTAGTTGTTGCTTTAGCACTGCTATTTGCTAATCCTTTTGTTTGAGAATTCAATCTTCCCCTCTACGGAATTACTTGTCCTGGAGGGGCTGCCTCGAAACAAAAGTTTTCTACTGTTACTCTCTGAATAAGTAATGAGATCATAAATACCAAAAATTGAGCTGTTTATTTATAAACTTTTCTAAATTAATAAAACTAAGTACAAAAGGTGTTGGAATGACGGAATTTTTGATTTTGCAAAATTTTTATCTATAAGGGGAGACCATATGAAAAAAGTAATTGATTCTTTCGTTTATTTAAGCTATTGGCCCTTAGCTGAAGGCTTTGGATTAAATACTAATATTTTGGAAACAAATATAATCAATTTAAGTGTAGTGTTTGGCATACTCATATTTTTTGGAAAGGGAGTGTGTGCGAGTTGTAGTTTTGAATAATATAGCTGAGATGAACCAGCTGCGCTTTCAATAAGATACAAAAGTGCATAATCTCAACGAATTACTTCTATACGGGGACTAGAGAAGTACTACCGCATTTCGTAATTAATGAGTACGGAGAATGTTCGTTGAATGGTTAAAGCAGAACTGCTTAAAGTCCAAATTGAATAGAACAGGGTGTATTCTTTCCACCACTGTGTCTAGTGTTGTGTTAAAGGACATAGTTGGAGATTACTCCACTAGATAGATAATATTCATATCTCTGGAAACAGTAAAAGAATCGGGATCTCCCAATTTATGTGAAATTGAACTAACAACCTACACAAAAGAGATATTATTCAAAGGAAAAAAACAACTTTGTCAAACAAAAAGAAAAAAAATTCCCCCTTGACAAAAGAGTCTTCATAGTTAAAAGATGTTTCATACCTCTTAAGCAGAAAGGCAGGCTTGGTACCGGAAACTGAGCAAGAGAGCCGAATGAAATGAAAATTTCATGTTCGGTTTGGGAAGAGATTATTTATTCAAATTTCGGGGATTAAAGAAGAGATGATCTACTTTCATTAAGTAATCTATTAGATAATCGTAAACTCAAGATTTGTCAAACTATTCAAAATTCAGAAGATTTATGTAAGGGAGCTGCCGATCAACTTGAGAAGGCTCGAGCTCGGTTACGAGATGTTGAAAAAAGAGTAAATGAAATTCGAAAAAACGGATACCTACAAATTGAAGAAGAAAAAGAAAATCTCATTAAAGCTGCTTCAGCAAATTTAAAACAACTGGAAGATTCTAAAAATGAAACTGTTTGCTTTGAACAACAAATAGTAATTGATCAGGTAAGACAACAAGTTTCTTGTCAAGCTTTACGAAACGCTTTAATAACTTTAACTAACTGCTTGAATAACGAATTGCATTTATATATTATCGACTATAATATTGATCAGCTTAAAGACATGAAAAGAATTTTTGACTAGATAGGTTTTCCTTTTTTTCAAAACAGATATATTAGGAGGAGTCATGATAACTATTCGGCCTGACGAAATTAGTAGTCTTATACGTGACCAAATCGAGCAATATAATAACGAAGTCCAAGTGATTAATATGGGCATTGTACTTCAAGTAGGAGACGGTATTGCTCGTATTCATGGTCTTTGTGAAGTAATGGCAGGGGAATTGGTCGAATTTGAAGATGGTACAATCGGTATTGCTCTAAATTTAGAGACTAATAATGTTGGAGTTGTTTTAATGGGGGATGGTTTGACAATTAAAGAAGGAAGTTCCGTGAAAGCAACAGGTAAAATTGCGCAGATACCAGTAAGTGATGCTTTTTTAGGTCGTATTGTAGACGCTTTAGCCCAACCTATTGACGGCAGAGGTCCAATTTCTGCTTCGGAAGTCCGACTGATTGAATCTCCTGCTCCGGGTATTATTTCGCGCCGGTCCGTCTATGAACCTCTTCAAACAGGACTTATTGCTATTGATTCTATGATTCCTATAGGACGAGGTCAACGAGAATTAATTATTGGCGACAGACAGACTGGTAAGACAGCCGTAGCTACAGATACTATTCTTAACCAAAAAGGACAAAATGTTATATGTGTCTATGTAGCAATTGGTCAAAAAGCTTCTTCTGTAGCTCAAGTAGTTAAAACATTACGAGAACGTAGCTCAATAGAATATACTATTGTTGTATCCGAACCTGCAGATTCGCCTGCTACACTACAATATCTTGCTCCTTATACAGGAGCAGCTTTAGCTGAATATTTCATGTATAAAAAGCAACATACTTTAATAATTTATGATGATTTATCTAAACAAGCACAAGCTTATCGACAAATGTCTCTTCTATTAAGAAGACCACCTGGCCGGGAAGCTTACCCTGGAGATGTTTTCTTTTTACATTCGCGCTTACTTGAACGAGCAGCTAAATTAAATTATCAGTTGGGTGAAGGAAGTCTTACTGCTCTACCTATAGTAGAAACACAAGCTGGAGACGTTTCAGCGTATATTCCTACTAATGTAATTTCTATTACTGATGGACAAATTTTTTTGTCTGCCGATCTCTTCAATGCAGGGATACGCCCTGCCATTAATGTAGGTCTTTCTGTATCTAGAGTCGGATCCGCGGCTCAGATAAAAGCAATGAAGCAAGTAGCCGGAAAATTGAAATTAGAGTTAGCTCAATTTGCAGAGTTAGAAGCCTTTGCCCAATTCGCTTCTGATCTTGATAAAGGTACTCAAGATCAATTAGCAAGAGGTCAACGGTTACGCGAGCTACTCAAACAACCTCAATCAGCCCCTTTAAGTGTTGAAGAGCAAATAGCTACTATTTTTATTGGGACAAATGGATATCTAGATCGATTCGAAATTCAATTTGTTAAAAAATTTCTAGATCAATTACGAGAGTATTTAAAAAATAGTAAACCTCAATTCGGAGAAATTATACGTACAACTAAGACATTAACCGAAGAAGCAGAAACGATGTTAAGAGAAGCTATTAAAGAACAAATTGAACTTTTTGTTCTTCAATTAAAAAAATAATGCGTCCAATAGGATTTGAACCTATATTTAAGGTTTAGAAGACCTCTGTCCTATCCATTAGACGATGGACGCTCTTTCTCTCTTTTTTTTTTTTTTCTAAGTTGATCACGAAAACTCGTGATCAACATAGAAAAAATTTTTGAATTCCATTGTTTTCTAGAATAGCAGGTAGCATTTCATGGAAATGGAACTCGCATAATTAGCTTGGAGGGTTAAAAGTTATGACACATTTCGAATGCTTCTAATTGAGAATCGAACACAAAATTTCATTTCATTCGGCTCATGGGGGATATCCAACTAGTAAAGGTTAGTTTCTCCCATATATGGGTTCATTTTTTTTTGTTTTTGTTAAGTCGATTTTTATAAATGAAAAAAATAACTAGAAATTCCAACTTTCTGCTTGTTTCGTTATCTATTTATAGGTTTTATGGTCTTCAGTAACCTAAGGGTCACCAAGTGCAAACTTCAAATAAACGAAAGTCATCTATAACTAAATTGAATTTTTATTCTATTTTGGAGGAATTACCCGCCTGTTTTCCTTTTTTTATAGCCTTCTGCAAAATTCATTGTTACAATGAAATAATAAGAATAATAAAATGGAAAGGAAAAACGAAATAAAAAAAAGGAGGGGACAAATGATATCAGAAGGTCAATTGTTGCTAGCCCTTGTTTTGGCTTTGATAACAAGTATTTTAGCTTTCCAATTGGGGAAAGAACTTTATGAATAATTATCTATTTAGTTTCTATCTAGAACAAAGAAAAAACTCTTTTTTTTGTCAAGACACGATAACTTAATCTTTTTATATATTCACAGCAAGTGATGAACTTAATCTTTTTCTCGCTAGGAGAGATGGCTGAGAGGACCAAAGCGGCGGATTGCTAATCCGTTGTACGGACAATCCCGTATCGAGGGTTCGAATCCCTCTCTCTCCGTTATGTTATTATTGATTGAAATTAATTAACCTTCTTCTTTACGGCCAGGATTACGCCCTGGGTCATTTGATAGAAATCCAAAGATAAAAAGGGAAATAAAGAAAATCACTATTGTATAAACAAATACCTTAAGAGTAAGCATTGCGTAATCTCCGAGATCTTTAATTAGATTAATAAATAAAAACACATATTTTTTTTAGCGAAAACTTACGACTGCTTGCCAAACAAAAGCCAATAGAAAAAAAAACACGGGAATTATTGGCATTATATTCACAAGTGGATCAAAATTCGCATAAGCTTCGGGTAGTTTACAAAAAAAAAGATTGCTTGAAACAACAAAAGTATTTTGGAAAAAAAGAATAGTTAGCATTACAGGTCTCCATCAATCAGTTTTGAGTTTATATTGTTTAAAAAGGAATCGTTTGACTGAAAATTTTTTCAGACATTATTTTACTAGATCTAATAGAAAAAGATCAACCCCCCCTCTCCTAATTTTTAACTTTTTCAAAATTATGACCAAATAATATCTAAGTTCTATTTATATTACACTACACAGTGTTGAAAAATATTACACTACACAGTGTTGAAAAGCAGAAAACATAAAAATGGGACGTCGCCAAGCGGTAAGGCAACAGGTTTTGGTCCTGTTATTACAAAGGTTCGAATCCTTTCGTCCCAGAAAACTTTTCAGTCCAAAATATCTTTTCGGACTATGGATTCTTAGATATTATCCAAAAACCACGTTTATGAACTTGACAAATTCCTAGTTTGTTGGATATTATGCGAATACTGGCCCCTATCGTCTAGTGGCCCAGGACATCTCTCTTTCAAGGAGGCAGCGGGGATTCGACTTCCCCTAGGGGTACGAGAAAAGGAGTGGTTTAAAAAGTCTTTTCTCTTTCCGGGTCGATGCCCGAGTGGTTAATGGGGACGGGCTGTAAACTCGTTGGCATTATACCTACGCTGGTTCAAATCCAGCTCGACCCAAAGGTTTAGTTTCAATGTTGTTAGATAGAAAAGAGAACAAGCAGATACTTGCTGGGAAGGAAAAAAAAGATCGGACCAAGTTTACTAAAAACTAAAAAAAGTAAAGGGATTGTAGTTCAATTGGTTAGAGTACCGCCCTGTCAAGACGGAAGTTGCGGGTTCGAGTCCCGTCAGTCCCGATCTATTTTATCAAGTTCTTTTTGCTATGAGTAAAAAGAACTTTTTCCATCTTTGATTTTGATATCTATCTGCAGATATTTTCATATACCTTCACATTTTCTTTCTATTCTAGAGATAACAGAAATAGGAAAAAGTCTGCTATCGAGATCGAACCGATTAGCATCACATTACAAGTGCGATGCTCTAACCTTTGAACTAAGCAAAACAGTCTAATGCTGCAATAGTTGATTTATGCGAAACTATTCTAGAACAAACTAATTTTTTCTTGAAAAAAAGAAACGTCTAGCTTTGTTTTTGAGTTTGAACATTTTGAAAATTTGTTGATCTGAATACTAGGCTTCTTACACTTAAGTAGAAGGGGATATGGCGGAATTGGTACACGCTACGGACTTGATTAAATTGAGCTTTAGTAGGAAATCCTACTAAATGATAGCTTTCCAATACAGGGAAACCCGAGATAGTTCGAATGGGCAATCCTGAGCCAAATCCAAGTCAGAGGATTCTCTGACTAAAAAAGGTAGATAGGTGCAGAGACTCGATGGAAGTTATTCTAACTATGAATATCATTCAAATCAACTGGATTTCATTTTCTAGAGAGAAAAGAAATCCGTTATAGAGCGAATAAAGAGAGAGCCCATTTCTACATGTTCTTTTCAGCACCAATGAAATTTGGAGTAGTCAGAAAATCCGTTGGTCTACGAGACCTTGAGGGTTCAAGTCCCTCTATCCCCAAGTTTGGGAAAATATTGCAAATATTAGTGTTGGATTGACTAATTTATTAGTTTATTTTAAAATAAAGGGTGAGCATAGTCATAGTAAGTTTAGTTATCACTCTGTGAGAAAAAATTCGTGTTACCGGCCGGGATAGCTCAGTTGGTAGAGCAGAGGACTGAAAATTCTCGTGTCACCAGTTCAATTCTGGTTCCTGGTATTCAATTCTGTTTTGATTACTATTAAGTAAAGTAATTTAAAGCTTTATCCTTATGCTGTGATTTCGATTAATTCTTTTTTTAGTCGAACCTTCTTGGTAAAGCAGAATCCAAATCATATTGTCTTGATGACTCTTCTTTTTGCTCGATATTTTTTTATATTTCTCACAAAATCTCATCCATCTTGCAAAGAGTTTTTCTTTGATGAACATAGACTAAGACCTAGATTTTGATTTCTTATACACCTCAAAGTTCATAAAGTAATAACCATTTTTCTGAGGTTTCATACTCGTTATATACTTTGAATGGAGATGAAACCGAGACCATATCATCTCAACTCAGATGAATCAATATTTCTATTGCTTCTAATCATACTATTTTTCCCTCCTGATATATAAACAGATCCTTTTCTGTCAAGATCATTTTTCATTTTATTGAATCAATTTGATGAGAAAAGGATATTATCTATGTTTTAATATATCATTGTTTGCAAAAATGTTATTTATATGTATATGACCTACTTAACTCAGTGGTTAGAGTATCGCTTTCATAAGGCGAGAGTCATTGGTTCAAATCCAATAGTAGGTATAAATCGAAATCTTCTAAGACTGGCTCGAGCCCCCCCGAAAAAAGGGGGGGGAACTCTAATTAGGTAAAACTGCGTTTATAGCTTCTAATCTGGTTCTAGCTCTTTTGATAGCTAGCTCAACTTCAATTTTTTGTCTTTTGCCTAGAACTCGATTTGCGTTAGCTTTAGCTTGTTGAAAAACTTCCTGTGCCTCTTGAGGATCAATGTCAACACCCTTCTCTGCATCATTTACCCATAAAATAATTTGATTTTGCTCTATCTTGGCAAAACCACCCATCAAAGCAATAGTAGACCATTTTTCATTAATACGTATTTTCATAACCGCTATATCCACAGCAGTAACAAGTGAAGCATGGTTTGGTAAGATGCCAATTTTACCACTATTAGTGGAAAGTATGATTTCTTTTACTTGGGAATCCCAAACAACTCGAGTAGGAGTTAATACACGAAGATTTAGTGTCATTTTTTTAAATTCAAATTTTACTTATTAATAGCCTTCGCGGTAGATTTCTCTTATCATTTTATAACTTCATCGATATTACCAATCAAGTAAAAGGATTGTTCAGGGAGACCATCTAAATCTCCGGCAAGAATCATTTGAAAACCTCTTGTTGTTTCAATAAGACTAACATATTTCCCTGGGGAACCCGTAAAAACCTCTGCTACAAAAAAGGGCTGTGATAAAAAACGTTCAATTTTTCGTGCTCTGGCTACAGTTAATCGGTCTTCTTCTGATAATTCATCTAGTCCAAGAATAGCTATAATATCTTGAAGTTCTTTGTAACGTTGCAAGGTTTGTTTCACTTCTTGTGCAATTTCATAATGTTTTTCACCTACAATCCTAGGTTGAAGCATAGTAGATGTGGAATCTAATGGGTCAACTGCTGGGTAGATTCCTTTGGCAGCTAATCCTCTAGAAAGTACAGTAGTAGCATCCAAATGTGCGAATGTTGTAGCAGGAGCGGGATCAGTCAAGTCGTCCGCAGGTACATAAACTGCTTGGATAGAGGTTATAGACCCTTTTTTAGTAGAAGTTATTCTCTCTTGCAAAGAACCCATTTCTGTACTAAGGGTTGGTTGATAACCTACAGCAGAGGGCATTCTGCCCAATAGAGCGGATACTTCGGATCCAGCTTGAACAAAGCGGAAAATATTATCTATAAATAAAAGTACATCTTGTTCGTTCACATCTCGGAAATATTCTGCCATAGTTAGGGCGGTTAAACCAACTCTCATACGAGCTCCTGGTGGTTCATTCATTTGACCATAGACCAGAGCTACTTTGGATTCTATTATATTTTTTTCATTGATTACTCCGGATTCCTTCATTTCCATGTAAAGATCATTTCCTTCACGAGTACGTTCTCCTACGCCGCCAAAAACGGAAACACCACCATGAGCTTTAGCTATGTTATTGATTAACTCCATAATTAGCACTGTTTTACCCACTCCTGCTCCCCCAAAGAGACCAATTTTGCCACCACGTCGGTAAGGTGCTAAAAGGTCCACGACTTTAATGCCTGTTTCAAAAATTGCCAAATTAATATCTAATTGTGAAAAGGCAGGGGCGGGTCGATGAATAGGAAATGTTGTACTTGTGTCTATAGGACCTAAATTATCAACAGGTTCTCCAAGAACGTTGAAAATTCGTCCCAGAGTCATTTTACCGACGGGTACACTAAGAGGAGCTCCTGTATCAATTACTTTCATTCCTCTCATCAAACCGTCTGTCGCGCTCATAGCTACAGTTCTAACTGTATTGTTTCCCAATAACTGTTGTACTTCACAAGTAATATTAATTTCCTTACTGCCTATTTGACCTTTCACAATCAAAGAATTGTAAATATTAGGTAGATTTCCCAGAGGGAAGGATACATCCAGTACCGGACCAATTATTTGAGTAATATGTCCTACATTTTTTTGTATCTTTGTTGATACAAAAAAAAGAAAACTTTGGGTTCTCATAAAAATCAAAATTAAAAGCATGATTGAAAAAATCCAAGAAGTCCATATCAAATCAATTGAATCAGTCAAAAACTAACTCGATTTTATTTTACTCTTTTGTAGTAGGTTAATAGCATAATTCAATCTTTTTTTTTTTTTTTACATGTTCAATGAATAAGAAAATAAACTACATCTTTTTTATATTTATACATTTATCCTAGAAATATTCTGAGAAGAATGACTTTTCAAAGTAAAAATTGGGTTGCATTATATATAAAAAAATTTTAAAATAAAAAGTGTATCCAAAATCTACCAATAAGGAAGAAAAGAGTCTATAAAAGAAAATGTCGAGCAGACCTCGTTCTTGTCAGAAATATGATTTGATTTAGGGAGGGACTTATGTCACCAAAAACAGAAACTAAAGCAAGCGTAGGATTTAAAGCTGGTGTTAAAGATTATAGATTAACTTATTATACTCCAGAGTATCAGACTAAGAACACTGATATCTTGGCAGCATTCCGAGTAACTCCTCAACCCGGAGTACCGCCCGAGGAAGCAGGCGCAGCGGTAGCTGCTGAATCTTCTACAGGTACATGGACCACAGTTTGGACTGATGGTCTTACTAGTCTTGATCGTTACAAAGGACGATGCTATGATATCGAACCTGTTCCGGGAGAAGACAATCAATTTATTGCTTATGTAGCATATCCTTTGGACCTTTTTGAAGAAGGTTCTGTTACTAACATGTTTACTTCTATTGTGGGGAATGTTTTTGGTTTTAAAGCTCTACGAGCTCTACGCCTAGAAGATTTGCGAATTCCTCCTGCTTATATCAAAACATTTCAAGGTCCACCTCATGGGATCCAAGTAGAAAGAGATAAATTAAACAAATACGGACGTCCTTTGTTGGGATGTACCATCAAACCTAAATTAGGTCTATCTGCTAAAAATTACGGTAGAGCAGTTTATGAATGTCTTCGTGGCGGACTAGATTTTACTAAAGATGATGAAAATGTAAATTCTCAACCCTTTATGCGTTGGAGAGATCGCTTTGTTTTTTGCGCGGAAGCTATTTATAAAGCTCAAGCTGAAACAGGTGAAATTAAGGGACATTACTTAAATGCTACTGCGGGTACATGTGAAGAAATGATAAAAAGAGCAGTATTCGCAAGAGAATTAGGGGTTCCGATTGTTATGCATGATTATTTAACAGGAGGTTTCACTGCAAATACCACTTTAGCTCATTATTGCCGAGATAATGGCTTACTTCTTCATATTCATCGTGCAATGCATGCAGTTATTGATAGACAAAAAAATCATGGTATGCACTTCCGTGTACTGGCTAAAGCATTACGAATGTCCGGTGGAGATCATATTCATGCCGGTACTGTCGTAGGTAAACTTGAAGGAGAACGAGAAATTACTTTAGGTTTTGTGGATTTACTTCGTGATGACTTTATTGAAAAAGATCGAAGTCGTGGTATTTATTTCACGCAAGATTGGGTATCTATGCCAGGTGTTCTGCCTGTTGCTTCAGGAGGTATTCATGTTTGGCATATGCCTGCTTTGACCGATATCTTTGGAGATGACGCTGTATTACAATTTGGTGGAGGAACCTTAGGACATCCTTGGGGAAATGCACCCGGTGCCGTAGCTAATCGGGTTGCTTTAGAAGCTTGTGTCCAAGCTCGTAATGAAGGACGTGATCTTGCTCGTGAGGGGAATGAAGTAATTCGTGAAGCTTGTAAGTGGAGTCCTGAACTAGCTGCTGCTTGTGAAGTATGGAAAGAAATCAAGTTTGAATTTGATAGTGTGGATACGCTATAGTAGTTTCAACTAGGAAACTTTTGATTTCTATTTTTCGGGGTCTGGGGGTCTACCCAGACTCTTTCATTGATTCTTGTTGGAGTTTACTTAGTATTTTTGGTCAGGAGTTAGCAGCTCAGTGGAAAAGAGCCCACGGTTCCAGACCATGATGTCAAGGGTTCAACCCCCTTCTAGCTCATAATAGATTTCATATAGAAAAAACTTTATACACTTCCAGATGTGCGATTTTTCTTTCTAGCATTGTCTGTGAATAATATACAATGTTAGAAAGAAAAAGAAACAAATTTCTATTTTTTTCTATGGTAAATTCTAACTTATCTTCCATTTTTGTACCTATAGTGAGTTTAGTTTTCTCGGCCCTTACAATGGTACTTTCTTTTTTGTACATCCAAAAAGATGAAATATTATGAAAACGAAGAATTAGTTTCCCAATCTTAAAAATGTTGATACAAAGCTAGTGAAAGTAAGGAATAGCCCGTCTCGCCCTTGCTTATTCCTTCTCTTCACTTCAATTTAATTGAGATATGACTTATATGAATCATCAATCAAAAAGGCTTTGGATAGAGTCTATCCAAGGTTCTCGAAGAAAAAGTAATTTTTTGTTTGCCTCTGTTCTTTTTGCAGGTGCATTAGGTTTTTTTCTAGTTGGATTTTCAAGTTATCTTGGCAGGAACCTTATACCCCTACTGTTTTTTGAAAAAATACTTTTTATTCCACAAGGGATTATAATGTGTTTTTATGGTATTGCAGGCCTTTTTTTTAGCTTTTATTTTTGGTGTACAATTTTTTTTGATGTGGGTAGTGGTTACAATCAGATTGATGAAAAAAAAGGAATTATATGTCTTTTTCGTTGGGGATTCCCAGGAAGAACTCGTCGTGTTTATTTACGATTTTCTATCGAAAATGTTCAGATGATCACAATGCAAGTACAAAAAAGTATTTTTTCTAGCCACCATGTCCTTTATATGAAAGTAAGGGGATTACCAGACATTCCTTTAGCTCGTACTGGGGAAAAAATTCATCAAAAAGAAATGGAACAAAAAGCTGTAGAATTAGCTCGTTTTTTGCGTGTGTCTATTGAAGGAGTTTGATTAGACATAGACAATTCTATAAAAATATTTGTAGTTTTCATTTTAAAAATGAATTGAGAAGAATCCATGGGTTTGATACCTCATTCTATAATTCGTATTATATCTCGACTTCGATCAGAACTCATGAATAAATCAAGTTCATTAGTTATTCATCACATAGAAGTTACACAAAATAGAGCAGCTGTTTCTTTACGATATGTTGCATGTTTTATAGTATTGCCGTGTCTAATTTCTATTTCACTAGAAAAATGCGTAGAATCGTGGGTCACTTTTTGGTGGAATACTAGTTCATCCAAAATATTAGATTATTTACAAGAAGAAAATAATCTAGTAAGAGTTAGTCAAATAGAAGAACTTTTGCTCTTTGAAACAACAGTAGAAGATTTTTCGGAAACACATTTAAAAAAAAATTTTTTGTTCGAGTTGTACAAAAAAGATTGTATCCAAATAGTTACACATTTAGGAACAAATCTTTTAGAATTTATTATTCTAAGCACTTTTCTTTTTATGAGTCAAAAAAAGCTTACAATTTTCTTTTCTTGGATTCGAGAAATTTTCTATAGTATAAACGATACAATGAAAGCTTTTTCAATTCTTTTAATGACTGATCTATGCATTGGGTTCCATTCACCTCATGGTTGGGAAGTCCTTATCAGTTGGATTTCTGAAAATTATGGATTTGTGCATAATGACCAAATCATTTTTAGTCTTGTTTCAACTTTTCCTGTTATTCTAGATACAATTTTGAAATATTGGATTTTCCGCCGATTTAATCGTATATCTCCGTCTCTTGTAGTAATCTATCATTCGATGAATGAATAAAAAATCAGGCCTTTTTTCTTCTCGATTTATAATATTAAAGAATAAATGTAAAATGAAAAACCATCTTTAGGTTGAATAATAAATGAAACGGAGATAAAGAATAGTTCTCGATTCTTCAAAAAAAAAAATTTAAACGAAAAATGATGGAAAAAAAAAATGTTTCTGATTGGATTAGAATATTGGTGGTTCTATCAATCTCCACTTTCATAACGATAAATATAACAACTCGTATTTCTTTTTCAAAAGCATATCCTATTTTTGCCCAAAAAAGTTATGAGAATCCTCGAGAACCTACTGGACGTATTGTATGCGCCAACTGCCACTTGGCTAAAAAACCTGTAGAGATCGAAGTTCCGCAATCTGTGCTTCCTAATAGCGTTTTTGAAGCAGTTGTGAAAATTCCTTATGACACACAAATCAAACAAGTTCTAGTTAACGGGAAAAAGGGAAACTTAAATGTAGGAGCTGTTTTAATCTTACCCGAAGGTTTTGAACTAGCTCCTCCGGATCGTATTTCTCCTGAAATAAAAGAAAAAATAGGTAATCTACCTTTTCAAAATTATCGCCCCTTCCAAAAAAATATTCTTGTAATAGGTCCTATTCCTGGTCAAAAATACAAGGAAATTGTATTTCCAATCCTATCCCCGGATCCTGCTCTAAAAAAAGAATCGCACTTCTGGAAATATCCTATATATGCCGGAGGTAATAGAGGAAGAGGTCAAGTTTATCCTGATGGTAGCCAAAGCAATAATACAATATTTAATGCTTCATTAACGGGTAGAATCAGCAAAATTTTACGTAAAGAGAAAGGGGGATACGAGGTACTGATTGAGAATATATCGCAAGGCCGATCTGGTGTTGACATAATACCTCCGGGCCCCGAACTTCTTGTTTCGGAAGGTGATTTTGTTAAGGCAGATCAACCATTAACAAATAATCCTAATGTGGGTGGATTTGGTCAGGTAAATGCGGAAATAGTACTGCAAGACCCATTTCGTATTCAAGGTCTTTTATTCTTCTTAACGTCGGTTGTTTTGGCGCAGATTTTTCTGGTACTTAAAAAGAAACAATTTGAAAAAGTTCAATTATCCGAAATGAATTTTTAGCTCGTATTTTCTCTTTTTTTTTTTTTCGTTTTTATGATAGGTCATCATACTTTGACTAAAAGTTTGAAAGATGCCGACCTTACCTTTTAAGGTAAGGTCAGTTAAGTATATTTTTCTTATTATAGGGATGACCCTAATCCTGAATAGGAGCCGTAGAAAAAGATACCGACCAAACTAATTACAAGAATACCCGTTACGGTACCTACCAACCAAAGAGGTATTCTCCCGGTAGTATCAGCCATGTTTATTACTCCTCTTCCATTTTATTGAAATTTAATAGTTATACTCAAAAAAAAATCGTCCTAAATTTTGTTATAAATCATTTCTTTCAGAATGAAAAAAAAATTTGTGTGTGTTTTTTTTTTAATTGAAAAAGTAACTGGAGAATAAAACAGCAAGTACAAAAATAAGTAACAATCCCCAGTATAGGCTGGTACGATTTAATTCTACACTTTGTTCGTTCGGATTTGATTGTGTCATAGCTTAATATTTTATCGTTGGATGAACTGCATTGCAGAAATGGATCCCAAAAAAAAGACTGTAGGGACAGCTAAACCGTGAATAGCCAGCCATCGAACGGTAAAAATTGGATAGATTCTATCTATAGTCATTAGTGTCTCCTAAAAAGATTTAGTAAAATGCTCCAGCTGTTCTAAAGAATCAAAACGGCCAGTTATTAAAGGAACTTCCTGTTGATTTTCTGTGAAATACTCGTTTGGTCGAGGACTTCCAAAAACATCATAAGCCAACCCTGTACTGACGAATAACCAACCTGCAACAAACAGAGAAGGTATAGTAATGCTATGAATAACCCAGTATCGAATACTTGTAAGAATGTCCGCAAAGGATCGTTCTCCGGTATTTCCAGACATATGCAACTCCAATAATAATGAATTAATGAATATTAATTCTATTTTATATCGGCAAAGGGAATTGATCCCCTAAACTAGAAAATACAAAAGCAGAAAAAGGTTTTTACGGTCTTTTCTTTTGTAAATTCTAAAAACTAAAATAAGTTAGGATGGATTTCTACTTGACCATTATACTAACAATTTGATAGAAAATTGTTTGAACCACTCTTTAATTAAAATTAAAAAGAAAATATATCTTTTTTTTATATTATAGAAACGCCGGTACTATATCTTACTTATTATAAAACTTTAGTTATTTATCTCTTAAATATATCATTATTGAATTGATTTTAGTTGTTTCATGCCTATTCTAATTAGTTATTTTGGGTTTTTATTAGTTTTTCTTTTTTTCACCTTAATTCTATTTATTGGGTTTAGCAAGATAAGACTTATTTAAATCAATTTTTTTGACATTGTTTCATTGAAAAAAAAAAAAAAAACGTTTGATTATGGAATTCCATCGCGATTTCATGGTACTATTTGATATAGCTATAATTTCTAATTTTTTGAATGAAAATGGTTGAAACTCTGTTATCCGGGATTGTATTAGGTTTAATTCCTATTACTTTGGCTGGACTTTTTGTAACAGCATATTTACAGTATCGACGAGGCGATCAGTTGGAGTTTTAATTCAGGCACTGAATTATCAGAATCACGCTCTGTAGGATTTGAACCTACGGCATTAGGTTTTGGAGACCTACGTTCTACCAAGCTGAACTAAGAGCGCTTTTTTGGGATATGACTTAATCCACTCTCTGTGATTAAAGACTAGCTAGTCCGATTAGTTTTAATGAATAGATAGGGATGACAGGATTTGAACCTGCGACATTTTGTACCCAAAACAAACGCGCTACCCAAGCTGCGCTACATCCCTTAGAATCAATGGATTAATCAACAATGTTATTTTAATCTCTAATACATACGAAAAGTCTTTTTTTTTCGACAAAATAGAAAATTCAAACGCCGTCATACTATAAGAAATTAGTAACGTTTCTTACCTAGGTTAGGTAATGGTAGAATTAGTCGACTTTTTAAAGTACAAATATAAAACGAAAATAAATGCTTTATGCAATATATAAAAAAATATCTTTCGACAGCACCCGTTTTAGCAACTTTATGGTTTGGTTCTTTAGCTGGTTTTTTAATTGAAATAAATCGGTTTTTCCCGGATGCTCTTAGTTTTCCTTTTTCTTTTTAACGCTCTATATTATAAATAAAAAAAAAGGATTTGAAATAAATTGATGGAACTAGGAATATATCGCCTGACGTTCTTTTTTTGATTCAAAAAAATAAATAAAATAAAATAGACTACTACAAAAATGTCAGAAAACATAGGCGCACGAGTGGTAATTTTTTTAGAATGTATTAATTGTAACCTTTTTAGATATACAACTAAAAAGAATCGATACAATACATCCATGCCCTTGGCATTAAAGAAATTTTGTCCTTTTTGTTTGAAACATACCATTCACAAAGAGAGAAAGAAATAAACGGAATACATAACAACAACAGTTCACAGAAACTATTTTCTCATAAACCTTTTATTTAAACGATATTAATATGTCTAAGCAATCTTTTGATTTTAAACGATATAAGCCTGAGATACCATCTGGTAGTCGGAAACGTTACCCAAAAGTTCCAAAAAAACCTAATCTAATAAAGTCAGAGAATCAGATCAATTATAAAAATATGAGTCTAATTAATCAATTTATTAGCCAGCGCGGAAAAATCTTATCCAGGAAAGTGAATAATTTAACCTGTAAACAACAACGTCTTATATCTATTGCTATTAAACGAGCTCGTATTCTAGGGTTGCTACCTTTTATGGTCAAAAAAAAGTTGAAAAAATTGTAATTTTTGCGTTTTTTTTATGAGTGACGTCAAAGTTCATGATTTTCCATTTCCCGGAGGGGATCCCCGGGGATTTTTTTTCTTTTTTATGCCAAAATGTTTTTCGAAATGATATAAAAAGAATTATTCTCTAATGTAGCTATTTGCGAAAGTGTTTTCCGATTTGAAGGTAACCGCTTTTTGTACATACAGTTTATGTATTTATTGTAAGGAACCCCTAAACGACGAACTGCTGCATTAATTCGAACAATCCACAAGCAGCGAAAATTTCTCTTTTGTTTCAGTCGATCGCGTTTAGCCGAGGTTAGAGCTTTTTGCTTCTGCTGCTTAGCAGCTCGGAACTGTTTGGAATGGGACCCGTGAAATCCTGACGCAAAAGCGAGATTTTTGTTTCGGCGACGTCGAGTTATATATCCGCGTTTTACTCTGGTCATTAATTTAAATTCTTATATATATGTTTAGTTTATTTATATACTGACTTTTCTTTTTTGGAAAAGAAATGTTCCAAAGGCTTTAGCTATTCTAACCTTCCCAACCAAAAAGAATCACTTATTTCACTAAAAGATTTGAATAATTATGGGTTTCTTCGTCTATATGGTTCTTTCTCTAACGGCGAGGTCCTCTCTATATGCCGGAGCTAAAACTAAAAGAGTATGCTTTTGGTAATTTGTATTATCTACCGTCTTCAGCTCTACCCCTCCCCCCCCCCCCAAAAAAAGGAAATTTCTTTAAAAACTTCAAAAAATTTAAAGTACAGTAACGACATGTTATTTCGAGAATTAGCGGAGTAGCTGATCTTATTTTTCCGTCATTTGCAACAAAAAGAAGTTTTTCATTTTGATGATTCCCTGCTCCGAATGACTGTTTTCTGCCAAAGAGGAATTGCTTTTCATCTCAGATCCAAGTGATTGGATTTGCACCAACAAAAACCATAAATTTCATCTTCCTAGAGATGATAGATCTTTACTTTTTGATAACAAGAAAGCTCTTCTTGGAAGAACGTTCTAGTTTTTTCTGATCTAAACGAGTCGCACATACACCCTAGCACAAACTCCTCTGCGTTGAGGACATTTTTGAAGAGCACGAGAACTGCCTACCTTTTTTTTTGGTTGTCTCGCAATTCTAATAAGTTGAGGAAGTGTGGGCATTTTGGTGGTTTATTCAATTTTACTGGTTAGGATCAATCCTAACCAGGCTTTAGAAAACTCTTTTTTTTTTATCTTGAACTTCTCTCTATCCTAGAGTTGATTATTTATTCGTCGAATTGTAGAGAAAGGTTTTGCTCAATCTATACAGCACCTTTAGTGCTTCTAATCTTTCTAGCTCTTCTAGCTTCTTCTAAAACATGGTTTGGGATTAGCCCAAAACCTTCGTTTCCTTCTTCTGGAATTTCAAAGGGAGGTTCTTCCTTGTTTGGTTCCCACATTGGAAGTGCTACTCTATCAACAAGTCCGAAATCAACTGCTTCCTCTGGTGACATGTAAGTATTTTTGTCAAGGGCATTTTCTATTAATTCTTCGAATTGGGGTGTTCTGAGACAATAACATTGTACAATCATTTTTCGCAACTGTTGAACAAAAAAAGCGTCCTTCGCAAAAAGCCAGGCTGGTCCATCACGAAGAGATGCTCTTGGTTGGTGGATCATTATTCTACTATGAGGCCCTGTATTACGAAATCCAAAGGTTCCGGCACTTAAAACTAAGGTTGCTGTTGAAGCAACTAGGCCAAGACCGATTGTATGTATTGTTTCTCTAAGCTGAAGCATAATATCAAAGATACTTAGACCGGGTAATATAGCTCCGCCACACGAGTTTATATACATGAAAATCTGTCTACTTTTTCCTTTACGTATATCGTCTATAAACAAGTAAAGCAAAATACCTACAAATATACTTCCAATATCTTCATCAACGGGTTGCCCTAAAAAAATACAACGAGTTCTAGACATTACGTCGATTGGAGTAGATAAGAGCAATCTCTCCTTGTGAACCGTACGTGTACTTTTCCCAACATACGGCTCTAGTCGCTAGGAAACGAAAAAGGCTATTTGTTTTCCAAAACTTGGTCCAATTTTTTTTTGTAACGCTAATAATTCTAAATTTCAAAAGTATTGGACTACTTTCTGAAACGTTTAAAATTAAACAAAACAGTTTGCTTGTTCCCTTTACCGAGTTCTACATCTAATCTTTAGGTTTTACTTCTATTCCGATACAAATGATCTCTTATTCCTCTTACTTATAGATTAAGGAAGTTTATGTAAGTTAGGTTTATATACTAAGATGACTAAGAGTAGAATATAATTAATATATATATATAGATTATATCTGCTCAAAAGTTGGATGGGCGGAAATGAATGAAATTTCAAAATAACCTTGGATTTAACTTTCTTTTATAGTATAAAAACGAACAATATAAAAATACTTTATGCGTTGGGTTCTTTTCCAAAAAAAAATGATCCAATAAAGTAAAAATCATTCCATCAGACGGGAAATGAATGGAAAAATTCCATAAAATCTATACGAGATTCAAGTCACACTATAAGTCAGCCCAGTCCAAAACTTCTTCTTTTGTTTCTTTTTTCTTTTTATTATCTTTGTTTTCCGGCTCTTTATCCTCTCCTGTTTCGTTATCTTTTGCCAAAGTCATAATAGGTGCCTCATGCATTATATTATTCTTAGTTTTTTTTGATCCTAGAACCGGAAAAGTACATGGGGTCTCATTCTTTCGTTTAGGCTTAGGTATTGTTGTCTCTTCAAAAAAGTGATTAAATTGAATCTCTTGAGGAGTTCTATCATCTTCTTTTCTTGAGGGAGGGTCATCTTCACCAAAAAAACGAACTTTTGGGATACCAAGGGGCATTTTTTTTAGATCCTTTTTTTCTCTTTTTATTCTCCTTCTTCTCTTTCTTTTTGTTTTCCAAATTTTGTAAGTATTTTTTTTTTTTAATGGTACCAATCCTTAAATTTTGTAAATTGAAACATAAAAGATAAAATATTTTTGCTTCTCCTACCGGTGTTTTTATTCAACATAGTTTTATAAAAGGAAGGATGATCCAACCTAAAATTCAGTGTGTTTTTATAATGTAAGAAAGTTCAATCTTTTTTTTTGAAAAAGAGGTGTTTAATGGGTTTACCTTGGTATCGTGTGCATACTGTTGTCTTGAATGATCCTGGCCGGTTAATTTCTGTGCATATAATGCATACAGCTTTAGTAGCGGGTTGGGCCGGTTCAATGGCTTTGTATGAATTAGCAGTTTTTGACCCATCTGATCCTGTTCTTGATCCTATGTGGAGACAAGGTATGTTTATTTTACCTTTTATGACTCGTTTAGGAATAAAAGAATCTTGGGGCGGATGGAGTATTACTGGAGAAACTGAAGCTAATCCGGGATTTTGGAGTTACGAGGGTGTCGCTGGAGCTCATATTGTGTTTTCAGGTTTATGTTTTTTATCAGCGATCTGGCATTGGGTATACTGGGATCTTGAAATATTTACAGATCCGCGCACAGGAAAACCTTCTTTAGATTTACCAAAAATTTTTGGTATTCATTTATTTCTTTCCGGAGTAGTTTGCTTTGGATTCGGAGCTTTTCATGTTACAGGTTTATATGGTCCTGGAATTTGGATTTCTGATCCTTTTGGACTTACTGGAAAAATACAACCTGTAAGCCCAGCTTGGGGAGCTGAAGGCTTTGATCCTTTTGTTCCAGGAGGAATAGCGTCGCATCATGTTGCTGCAGGTCTATTGGGAATCATCGCGGGTCTATTTCATCTCAGTGTTCGTCCTCCTCAACGATTGTATAAAGGATTACGTATGGGAAATATTGAGACCGTTTTATCTAGCAGTATTGCTGCTGTTTTTTTTGCATCTTTTATTGTTGCTGGAACCATGTGGTATGGGTCAGCAACAACCCCAATTGAATTATTTGGTCCGACTCGATATCAATGGGATCAGGGGTACTTTCAACAAGAAATAGATCGACGAGTTCGCGCTGGTTTGAATAAAAATTTAAGTCTGTCCGAAGCTTGGTCTAAAATTCCTGAAAAACTAGCCTTTTACGATTACATTGGAAACAATCCTGCTAAAGGTGGATTATTCCGAGCGGGTGCAATGGACAATGGAGATGGAATAGCTATTGGTTGGTTAGGACACCCCATTTTCAAGGATAAGGACGGAAACGAACTTTTTGTTCGTCGTATGCCTACTTTTTTTGAAACATTTCCAGTAGTTCTAGTGGACAAAGAAGGTGTTGTGAAAGCGGATGTTCCTTTTAGGAGGTCAGAATCCAAATATAGCGTGGAACAGGTCGGCGTAACTGTCGAGTTTTATGGTGGAGAACTTGATGGAGTAAGTTTTAGCGATCCTACTATAGTGAAAAAATATGCGAGACGTGCTCAATTGGGGGAAATTTTTGAATTAGATCGTGCTACTTTAAAATCAGATGGGGTTTTTCGGAGTAGTCCAAGAGGTTGGTTTACTTTTGGACACGCTACTTTTGCTCTTCTTTTCTTCTTTGGACACATTTGGCATGGTTCTAGAACACTATTCCGAGATATTTTTGCTGGTATCGATCCAGAACTAAATGCGCAAGTCGAATTTGGAGCATTCCAAAAATTGGGAGATCCTACCACAAAAAAACAAGTCATATAAAGACTTACGTCTATTACTTATTACTTAGTACGAAAGTTGTAAAAAAAAAAAAAAAAAAACGATTGAATCTATGGAAGCATTGGTTTATACATTCCTTTTGGTTTCGACTTTAGGAATTCTATTTTTTGCTATTTTCTTTAGAGAACCGCCCAAAGTTCCGACTAAAGGAGGAAAAGAAAATTAAATAAAACAAACAAAAAAGGGAAGTCCACATGGACTTCCCTTTTTTGTTTGTTTTAGTCTTCATGATTGTCAAAGGGGTCTATAAGACCTTCAGAAGGTCGTCCAAAGGATGTATATAGGGCATATCCTGTTAAACTTACGAGCAAGCACGATACAAAGATAGCGACTAAGTTTGCAGTTTCCATTTTTAGGTAACTAATAAAAAGAATTTATCTAATTATACTATATTAATAAATAAAAACATAGTATACAAAGTTAACAGATTTCAACAAAATATTTTATATGGCTACACAAACCGTGAATGATACTTCCAGAACCAGACCAAGAAAAACTGGGGTAGGGAGTTACTTAAAACCACTTAATCGTGAATATGGTAAAGTCGCCCCCGGATGGGGAACTACTGCCCTTATGGTTGTTGCAATGGTTTTATTTGCAGTATTTTTATCTCTTTTATTGGAGATCTATAATTCGTCTATTTTATTGACCGGAATTCCTGTTAGTTGGGTATAGAACTGGATCTCAAACTTTTTCTAAAAATAACGTAAGAGATATTGATTTTTTTAGGTTCGTTCTATTTTTGTTTTACGATAGTTTGATCGTGTCATTTTTGAAAAGAATTTACAAAAAAAAATGGGTGTGCGACTTGTTACATTCGATATTAATAGTACAGAAGACTAGTCTGTTATCTTTAGATAATCTTTCCTCGTTGGAGGTTAACTTAGAATTTCTAAAGCACGAGTTTTCTTTTTTATTATAGAAAAAAGGTCTGAACTAGGATTTACTGTTGTAATTTTTACTTTGTATCTAAATGAATAACAACAAAGATTTCGACTCTGAAAAAATCCAACAGGACCTTACCCAAAGAACCTTTTGTTAAGTGAATCTTCGGAGTAAAAACAAAATCTGAGGTTTAGAACAATTTGTTAATTCTTTTTCAGGTTTAAACAATCAAAATCCTATTCATTAAACAGAAATTCATAAATTATGAATGGAAGAAAAGATTCTTCAAAAGGCCTTTATTGAGCCTACTTGAAATTTTGGCATTATCTTATATATGTTATAGATAATTACCTCAATTACGGTATTTTTGTTTAAGCTGTACGAAGGGAAAGTTTCATGTACAGTTTTTTGAAGGGGTTAACCTATCTCGATAAAGTATATGACTGGTTTGAAGAGCGTCTAGAGATTCAAGCAATTGCAGATGATATCACTAGTAAATATGTTCCTCCTCATGTTAATATATTTTATTGTCTCGGAGGAATTACATTAACTTGTTTTTTGGTACAGGTAGCCACCGGTTTTGCTATGACTTTCTACTATCGTCCAACAGTTACCGAAGCTTTTGCTTCGGTTCAGTACATAATAAGTGAAGTCAATTTTGGTTGGTTAATTCGATCAATTCATCGATGGTCAGCAAGCATGATGGTTCTCATGATGATTTTGCATGTATTCCGTGTTTATTTAACAGGTGGTTTTAAAAAACCTCGTGAATTAACTTGGGTTACTGGAGTTATTCTAGCTGTACTGACTGTTTCTTTTGGTGTAACTGGTTATTCTTTACCTTGGGACCAAATTGGTTATTGGGCAGTCAAAATTGTAACTGGCGTACCCGAGGCTATTCCTGTAATAGGTTCTTCTTTAGTTGAGTTATTACGTGGAAGTGTTAGCGTGGGTCAATCGACCTTAACTCGGTTCTATAGTTTACATACCTTTATATTACCACTTCTTAGTGCAATATTTATGCTAATGCATTTTCTAATGATTCGTAAACAAGGTATTTCGGGTCCTTTATAAAAAGAAAAATAATTTTTTTTTTTAGGGTATAACATACTTGCCAAGAATATTGCTTGTTTTTTCGAGCTAGATTCTTCGGATTCTTCCTTTTCCTTAAGGATTTCAAATAAAAAGAAAAATTCAATGGAGAAAATGGATTATGGGAGTGTGTGACTTGAATTATTGATTAAGCCTGTCGGATTAAATCTGCCACAGAAAGATCCTGTGTATTCCCCTTATCCCAACGTCTTTCTCAAAGAAAAAGAAAGTTCCTAATCTGGGTAGACTTTTTTTTCTATGATTTGTATAGGCTCCGTGAATTCTAGTCAATTTCGTATTTTCATAGTTATAAAATGCACTCATTTCCTTTGCATTTTAACAGAATAACTATCGGAGTAAAAAAAAGGATCTAAGGAAAAGTAAAGGGAATTTCATTAACAAGTCAATACCTTGTTAAAAATAAACTTTAGACTTTTTTTGTTTATCAAAAAAATTACAAGGATGAAGATGACCCAGAAAGCGAGTATTTTGTTTCACAATTTATTTCATGCGTACTTGGGTAAAAGCATTTTATAGCATAGAATTCTTTGCTTGTTATTTCTTTAAATTCTTGTTTGAGCCGGATGATTCAAATTGGCATGTCCGGATCTTACGGGGGATAGATCTAGAAAGATAAGATCTACTTATCCCAATAACAAAAAAACCCGATTTAAAAGATCCTGTATTAAGATCGCGATTAGCTAAAGGAATGGGACATAATTATTATGGAGAGCCCGCGTGGCCTAATGATCTTTTATATATTTTTCCGGTAGTTATTTTAGGTACTATTGCGTGTACGATAGGTTTAGCAGTGTTAGAACCATCGATGATTGGTGAACCCGCAAATCCTTTTGCAACTCCTTTAGAAATCTTACCCGAATGGTATTTTTTCCCAGTTTTCCAAATACTTCGTACAGTACCGAATAAATTTTTTGGTGTCCTTTTGATGATCTCTGTACCTGTGGGTTTATTAACAGTACCTTTTTTAGAGAACGTTAATCAATTTCAAAATCCTTTTCGTCGTCCAGTAGCTACAACAGTTTTTCTTATCGGTACTGCCTTATCCCTTTGGTTAGGTATCGGAGCTGCTTTGCCTATTGAAGAGTCGTTAACCTTAGGACTTTTCTAATGTAATTTTTAGTCTATTTTCACTCAAAGTTTTTCATAACAAATTTTTTTTTTATTAAAGTGTATTATACACTTTAATAAAAAAAAAATCTATTTCACGTAACCCTCCCCCCTATTTTTTTTTGTTTCTATCTTTAGTTACTAAAGATAGAGGGTTGGGTTTCTTTTGGCTATTTTTTATATTTTGTTCTACGCAAAGCAACGGAATAATTAAGTCAAGTAAACTCCAACAAGCTTCGTAAATGGTTTCTCTAGGAGTTAATCCCCCGTTTGTCCATATCTCGAAAATAAGCATTTCTTGTATGTTATCTGAACTCTTATAAGAATGAATACTAAAATTCACATTTTGAACCGGTAAAGAAACACCATCTATGGGGAAAAATATGTCCTTTGGTTGTTTCATATTTTCTATAGTATACCTTTTCTTTTTTTCAATCTTCAATGTAACATTGAAGGGGATTCGTTTAGTAAGGCTAGCTATATGCTGGGTATCATCAATGATTTGAATAGAAGATGGTAATATGATGTCTTGAGCTGTTACATTCTTAGGTCCAACAGTACAAATAGATGCTTCGTGAATTCCGTACAATTCACTTCTAAGTACAATTTGTTTCAAGTTCATTAAAATGTCATGAACTGATTCTTTAATACCTATTATGGAAGAATATTCGTGTAGAATATTTTTTTGAAATCTTGCATACGTAATATATGTTCCTTTGACTTCTTGAAGTAAAGTTTTTCGTATAGCAATAGCTAGTGTATTAGCTTGACCTTTCAAAAGCGGAGATATGGAAAAACGACCATAATGAGATCGTTTACTGTTTGTTCTCGATTCCAAGCACTTCCATCGTGGTGAAGATTCTGCAGTTTTTAGTTCATTCCAAATCATATAATGAAAAGTTATACACGTCTTTTGACAGGAGGTCTACATCCATTATGCGGATTGGGTGTTATATCAAGTACTGCACGTATCAGTATTCGACTATGTTGAATGACTCGTAATGCCGCGTCTCGTCCCTTACCACAACCCGTTATCAGGATGGCTGCGCGGTTAATAACTACAGTACGAGTTATGTTTTCTGTTGCTGTTTGAGCAGCGAAAGCTGAACCTTTTTTTGGGCCTTTAAAGCCACATGCACCAGCAGACGACCAAGAAAGCACATGTCCCAAGACATCGGTAACGGTAATAATTGTATTGTTAAAACTTGATTGTATGTGAATGATTCCACGGTCTACTCTACGTATTTCTTTTTTAATACGTCTATTTTTAGATAAATTCCACATAGATTTTGGTTTCATTATTGTACTGCTATACCCTAAAATTTGTTATATATATATATATATATCTCTAAGCCTATAAAATGCATATTGAAAAAAAAAAAAAAAAAGTTAAAAAAAATTAACCTTGTTTTTGTTTATGTCTTAGATTTAAACAAACTACATAAATTCGCTTTCCTCTACGAATTAATCGACATTTCGAACAAATTTTCCGAACAGAAGCGCGTAGTTTCATATTATTTGGATTAAATGTGTTTATTCTTTTTTGCTCTTTGAGCTAGAAAAAGTATGGATCATTTTTCTATTTTTTTGCTATCTTATTGTTTTATTGAAAATTGAAACGAAATTCTATTAGCTTTTTCTAAATCGATGAATTATACGCCCTTTAGTCAAATCACAAACATGGAGTTCAATTTTGACTCTATCTCCTACAAGTATTCGTATACTATTTTGTCGAATGTTACCCGAAATATAAGCTAGAACAGTTTTTTTATTGTCCAATAAGACTCTAAAAAATCCAGCGGGATGTGCCTCAATAACTAGCCCTTCAAGTTCAATCATATTTTGTCGTTTTTCCATTTTCATGTTTCTTTTTTGGAAAATATATATCTAGCAAAAATGGGTAGAATCTATTACCATGCATAACACAAGATTTCTCCTCCAATTTTTTTTTGTCGAGCTTCGTGGTCTGTCATGATTCCCTGGGAAGTAGAAAGAATTACAATTCCTATCCCGTTTAAAACTTTTGGTATTTTTCGAAAATTGGAATAAATTCGCTGACCAGGTTTGCTTATACGTTTTAGGGTAATTCTTGTTTCTTTCTTTTTCCTGTATTTGAAAGTAAAAATCAAAAAAGATTTTTTCCCTTCTTTATGCTCTCTAATATTTTTTATAAAGCCTTCATTTAAAAGTATTTTCCCGAGTTTTTCATTAATCCTAGTCGCAGGTACTCGAACTGTTCGTTTATTTACTATGTAAGCATTTTTGATTGATGTAGTCAAATTGGTAATAGTATCCATGTTGATCTATTTTTTGAATTCTCTTTATTCTTTTTTTTTTTTTTTTCAAAAAAACATGCTTTTTTTTATAGAGACATTTGTCTAAGTTGCAGTTAACCTGTTCTATGTACTTTGTACATATTAGTCATAACACTTCGGGAGCTAATGAAATTATTTTTGTAAAATTCCAATGTCTCAGTTCGTGCAGAACTGGACCGAAAACTCGAGTTCCCTTTGGATTTCCTTTTTGATCAACGATAATTGCTGCATTCTCATCAGTTTGTATTCTTGTTCCATCATTACGTTGGAATTCTTTAGAAGTACGTATAACTACTGCTCTAATAACTTCAGATTCTTCTATTTTTGCATTAGGAACTGCTTCTTTAATAACAGCGATGATTACATTCCCAATATGCGCATATCTTTGAAAACTTGCTCCTATAATCCTAATGCACATTATTTTTCGTGCTCCACTGTTATCAGCAACGTTTAAATATGTTTGAGGCTGAATCATTTTTCCTCCAAGGAAGTTTGTTAGTGTATCAAATCAAAAAAAGATAAAAGAAGATCTTTTTTTGATTTGGGCAATTTAAATTCTTAAAAATTGAGTGCGTATACGCATTTTGTAAGCTACTATTTGAGCAGCTCTTCGAGCTACAGTTTCAGAAACTTCTCCCATCTCATAAAGTATTCGACCTGGTTTAACAACAGCTACCCAAAAAAGGGTATCACCTTTTCCTGAACCCATGCGAGTGTCAGCGGGTTTCTTTGTAATAGGCTTGTCAGGAAATATACGTATCCATATTTTTATGCCACGTCGAGCAGTACGAGTAATTGTTCTCCGCCCTGCTTCTATTTGTCCAGCTGTAACCCAAGCAGGTTCAAGTGCTTGAATAGCAAACTTACCAAAAAAAATCTGATTACCCCGGTGGCTCTTTCCTTTTATTCTTCCTCTATGTTGTTTGCGGAATTTCGTTTTTTTGGGGTTATAGTCGATGGATTCCGTTATCATAGTTTTTATTCCCTTCGCTAATTCAAAACCGGACATGAAAATTTTTTATCATCCGGCTCCCTGTGATAGTAAAGATTTCCATTCTAAAACAGTTTAGGCCAGTAACTTCTAAATCAATAATATAAAACTTCAACTAAACAATAAGATTCACAGATGAATATAGACTCTTTAGTAGATATTTTTCTTATTTTTTTTGGTTTTATTCATCATCCTATCCTATGATAACAATATATCCACAAGTTTCATCGTTTCTATAGCTTCCAACAAAATATTGCTTAGGTTTACTTTTCTTCTACAGTGGAGCTTAACTTTCATTTTTTTTTTTTACAGAATTGGTTGACTTAGTTCCCATCGACTCAAAGCTCTTTTCTTTTTATAAAATGAGGTCGATAACGACTTTTCTGCTTTATTACACTTTCAAGGTAGGCTTATTTATGAACCATACAATACCTTAAAAAATAGTATTGATTCTTCGATTTTTTTTTTCGATATTATCTTATTTTGCTTCACGAAAGAATACTTCTTACGTGTAATAAAGTTCAAAAGTAAAAAAAAAGCTTAGTTTTAACGAGTCGCACACTAAGCATAGCATAATTTTTACTAGAAAATGGAAATTCTATTCAATCTTAAATAATTAATTTTTCTATATAATAATGGGATAGTTTTTATAGTAATTACAACAATTACAACAATTATTGTTCTTTCATGAAGATCCAAAGTTGAATTCCTAATGCCCCGTGGATTGTGCGAACTGTAAAAGAGGAATAATCCATTTCAGCTCGGAGTGTTTGTAAAGTAACTCTGCCTAATTTGATTTTTGTCTTACGAGTTCTTTCTCGTCCGCCAAGACGTCCTGCAATTCGTATACGAATCCCTTCTATTTCGTCTTTTTTGGCTAGTTCAACAGCTTTTTGTAATATTTTTTTTACAGCCACTCTCTTTTCTAGTTGCAAAGCGATATATTCAGCAAGTATATTAGTTTTTTGATAAGGTTTGGCTAATATTTCTGCATTTATGTTAAGCTTTTGATCACGCAAATGAAGAGTACGTTTTATATCGTTTTTTACTCGTGTAATTTCATTTTTTTCATTTTTAAAAAAAATGGGAAATCCTATATAGATTATTATATTGATTAAATCAATCTTTCTCTGAATTTCTATTCGTCCAATTCCTAGATAAGATTTTCTCTGATGTCTTTGGAAAAAAAATTCGATGCATTTATGTATTTTTATATCTTCTCGAAGAGTTCTTGTATACTCTCTCTTTTGTGCGAACCAAACAGAATTATGATTTTGAGTTAGACCAAGTCTAAAACCCATTGGATTTACTTTATGTCCCATATTGTGATATTTTCCTTTTCAGATTCTCTGAAATTTCAAATTCAATTAGATTTGATAGTTCTTTCAAAACAATAGTTATATGACAAGTTTTTTTTTTTATACGAAAGGAACGTCCCTTAGCTCTAATTTGATATTTCTTTGAAACAGTACCCTCGTTTACTTCGGCTCTACTAATGAATAAAAATTTTTCTTTAAGCCCCAAATTATTTTTAGCATTTGCTCCCGCAGAACAAAGTAGTTGGAATATGGGATAACAAGCTCTATACGGCATTAATTTCAATAGAGTATATGCTTGTGCATAAGAACAACCACGAATTTGATCGATTACTCGACGCATTTTCTGCGTAGACATTTTTAAATTTTTGGCTAAAACGCGTACTTCGGTATTCCTCTTATTTTTAGATATTTTCATATTCACTTTCTTGAAATTTAACGACTAGATTTCTTGTCTTTTTTAGATTTCTTATCGTCTTTGCCTGGATGTTCCGGGCAAAGACGAGTAGGTACAAAATCTCCTAATTTATGGTAAAGCATATTATTTGTTATATAAATAGGTATATGCTCTTTACCATTATGAATAGCAATAGTATAACCGATCATTTTGGGTACAACCGTAGACGCTCGAGACCAAGTTAATAGTATTTTCTTTTTTTTTATATTTGTGTCTAGTTTTTCTATTTTTTTGAATAAGTGATCAGCAATAAAAACTTTTTTTTTTGAGTGTGTAGCTGCAAAAACTTGTTTTAAACTTTTTTTTTTTCTTGAATATTTCATAGGCAATTAATTTTTTTATTCTAACTTAGTTTGACGACGAAGAATGAAAGTATCACTATACCGAACCATTTTTCGGGTTTTTTTACCGAGCGTACAATGACCCCAAGGAGTTATGGGGGTTTTTCTTCCTATGGGACTTTTTCCTTCACCACCTCCATGTGGATGGTCTACAGCATTCATGACTATTCCTCGTACTTCTGATCGTTTACCTATCCACCGTTTTGATCCAGCTTTACTAAAAATTTTGTTATTCGAGCGGATATTACCCACTTGTCCAACCGTGGCTGAACAGTTGTAAGGTATTAAACGAAGTTCTCCTGAAGGCAACTTTAATACCGCGGATTGACCTTCTTTTGCGATCAATTTGGCTATAGTACCCGCGGCTCGAGCCACTTGTCCTCCTTTACCCTGCGTTGTTTCTATATTATGTATAGTTGTACCCACAGGGATATTGGTTGAAATAGATTTTGATTCAAAAAAAAAAAGAATCCTTTCCCAAACTGTACAAGCCTCTCTCGGGGCATACAGCTTTCTGGATGTTCTTTACTTTACATCCTAGGTGTTTATCCATCATCTGGCTTCTGTTCATCATGTAGCATTCAGATTGAATGACTTTATTAAATCACGTTCTCAATAACATAGGAGGCGTTTTATTTGGAAATATTTATTTCATTGTACAACTTTGATTTTGCCTCTGACCTTCAAATCAAAGATGAATAAAAGAATCTTTGGAACAAGAGTTTGCCTTCTCCACTGTTATGCTTTATCAAAAATTCTCCATATTATCTAGAATGAAAAATTTATTATTATTTTTTTTTTATCACTTGCTATATATATTTTTTTCTCAGTTTCCCTTTGAAAATTAAGTCAAATTTAGATTATCAATGATAATTTAGTAGGTTCGGGGCCTAACCGGTCTTTCCGATTACGTAAATTCATAATTCAAACCGCACTCAAAGGTAGGGCATTCCCTATTAAAATAGAAGCTTTTGGACCAGATAAAATAGTATCTCCAATCATGATTCCTCTAGGGGACAAAATATAGGACTTTTTCCCATTCTTGTAACATATCAAACTGATATGCGCATTTCGATTAGGATCATATTCTATGGTTACAATTTTTCCATAGATGTCTTTCTCTTTTCTTCGAAAATCAATTTGCCTGTAAAGACGTTTATGGCCTCCTCCTCTATGACGTACTGTAATAATACCTTTTTTATTTCGACCCTTGCAACGATGATGTTTCCCAGAAGTTAGAAATTTTTCCGGACTACTCTGAGCAAAATGTAGTATGTTTTTGTATGAAATGTTCATTATATGATTGATTTTTGTATTTTAGGTTTAATAGGTTTAAATATGGAATAGAATCACAATCACAAATTTGGTAACTTCTAGTTTAATAAGGGAAACCACAGAGAGTGAGTCTGCTAATGCAGGTTACAAATTTGGTCAGGAAGAAGAAACTTATAATATTGTCGCGGCTCACGGTTATTTTGGTCGATTGATTTTCCAATATGCTAGTTTTAATAATTCTCGTTCTTTACATTTCTTCTTAGCGGCTTGGCCCGTAGTAGGTATCTGGTTTACTGCTTTGGGTATTAGTACTATGGCGTTCAACTTGAATGGATTCAATTTCAATCAATCTGTAGTTGACAGTCAAGGTCGTGTTATTAATACTTGGGCTGATATAATTAATCGTGCTAATCTTGGTATGGAAGTTATGCATGAGCGCAATGCTCACAATTTTCCTCTTGATTTGGCATCAATGGAATTCAATTCTATAGATGGTTAATTAGATAGAATTCTAGGTATTCCTTTCATCGTACCAAACCTCTAAAGGAGGTTTGGTACCTTATCTGTCTTTGTTCATATCCACATTATAAGATATCGAGTTTTTTACTGTTGTATTTGAGGATATATAAGGAATTTGAATTAGATATGTGCATCCAGCAGGAATTGAACCCGCGAGTTCGCCAATTATGAGTTGGGCGCTTTAACCATTCAGCCATGGATGCTGGAGAAAAGCTCATCCGGAATAATCAATTCATTCGATAATATGAGTGAGTATCGACTTAGGGTAGCCAAGTACTCATATCCCAATCATGCCAAACATAGAAAATGCAACGGAAAAACTTGTGGGAGTGAGTACCGATCTTGCAACACTTGGATTTCCTGTTGGATTTCCTGGAATAAGTCGCCCACATTCCGTAGGATGAACAGAAAACAACTCTTTTCTTGAAAGTAATGTTGATTAGATAGATTTTATGGGCGGACGTAGCCAAGTGGCTCAAGGCAGTGGATTGTGAATCCACCACGCGCGGGTTCAATCCCCGTCGTTCGCCCGGGCCATAATCTTTTATTTGGTTGTTTGCGATTTTTCGATCGTTGACGCAAGTTCGATGAAGTGCGAAGGTTTTTATTTTATTTTATGTCTTTTCATCCATCACAAAGATCATTCTACCTTTTCCAGAAAACCAAAAACTAGTCAAAAAACCTTTCGAAAAAATCCAATGGTTTATTATATGGAATTGAGAGGGATCTATCCATATTTCACGTAATAAAATATAGAATTGTAAAAGAGGGCAAAAACCAATGATACAAGAACAAAAAAGCAGACTCTGGATCTCGGAAGAAAGGACCTCGGGAAAATGTCCAAGAGAGTCCGGAATTAAACAACCCATATCAAGCCTCTTGACCTGGTGGTTAAACTTTTTCAAACAAATACAAAGCTCTTCATTCGATCCATGGACTGAATTGATTTTGGTGAGGTTTTTTACTCAAATTTTGTCCCATCGAGAACGTCTTATTAAGTTCTTTGACTTTCGGATTCTCAGTACGTTACTTTTACGGGATCTACGTAGTTGTAGTTCCAAAAGCAAAGTTGTAGTATTACTTACATTACCAGTCCTTATATATAACCTAAAAAAGAAAAGTCTGATTGAAAGAAACAAATACTATTCGATCAATCTATTTGATCCTATATATAACTCCATGGAAATTCGAAATGAAACATCATCGGAAGCCAATTTCACTAGAAATTTGTGGATCTTTTCGCATCTTTTTTTGTTTTTTCCAAAATCTAGCCAATTGGAAAAATTTTCAAATGGGTATGACGCGTGTCCAGGAAATTTTCCAATGTCTTGGCCGAAAGAAGTATTGAAAGAAACCAAAAGGTCGTCTATAAAAGAGAATTCATTTTCAAAAGAAACAAAAAAATTCATTGAGAATTGGACAAAAACAATTCGTTATTCTGTTTTTGACATATTGTCAATAGATGAATATATGGTTTCTCGTACCACTAAAGAGCCCGTGGAAAATTTCCAATGTTGGAAAAGACAACAAAATGTTTTTCAATATTTGAGAAGATTAGAAAGGAAAAGGAGAGCGGATTTCTGGAATATCAAAACGAAATTTCCAAATCCGAAATTGGCTATTTCATCAGATCCTGGATGTACTACGATTAGACAAAATCAGAGGGATATAAACAAATTCCTTTGTAGTCGAGTTAGAAACAGTTCGTCTTGGAATCTCTTTTTTTCTTCATTCTGCAAAGAGCGCCTATTCCATTTTTGTCGATTGAAACCAATCGTCCTAAAAAGAACAGATCGATTCACTCTATTACTGACTAATCCTAATCAGGTTTCTGCTAATAATACATTTGCCTTCGCTCAGAGTCTATTCTATGAACTTCACAAGAACAGATTAGGGAATCAGATTTTCGACCACAGAAAAAAATGGAAGAATCCATGGTTCAATATGACTGAGAAAGAGAATGATTCTTTCGATCGAATAATCAACCAAACCGTATCGATTTTCCCCTACGGGGAAAATACATTCCATTTAATGAACACGCGCACTCAGGCTTGGGTATTTCCAATAGATGACATTCTTTCAAATTGGAATAATGGAATGAAAAATACAATGAACCAGCATTCATTAAATTGGAGAAAAGGTCAGAAAGAATGGTTAGATTGTTTGATTCTTAGAACTTCGAAATATATCAATCAGAAATTGCATGTATACAAATGGTCCGATCAATTCGAATACTTACAAAAGTATTCGAACCATCTTGTTTGTTTCGATCCAAAGGAATTATGTATTAAAGAAATATTTCTTAAGATTGCTTTGATTCTGTTTTACGCTCCGGAAGAGACGGAAATGAAGAACTTATGGAACAACATCGATATTTCCATAGACATTTCTCCTTATATTGATAAACTCATTTCGGATTTGATTATTTTCCTTTCTCAGTGTGGCCCTGAGGACAAAGTAGTCTATCCGTGGTGGTTTAGAGAATTTCTTGTTCGAATCGTTAAACCCAAAATCCAGTGGTTGGATAACCAGACAAAAGTCTCAAAGATCGATGAAGGAACAATAGCAAAAATTGCTTGGAATGAGCCATGGATTATGGACATTTTTGATAATGAAAGCAATTCGTTGTATAACACGGATTTTTCGACGATATATCGAGACAATTGGGTGAATCCTGTAAAACTATCGAATCAAAGTTCATTGAGAGCTGCTTTTGACAAAGCGAATACACTTCAAATTTTGGATTATTTACGTCATCCTCGGTCCAATTATAAGAAAAGATTACCTTCTTATATAGAAGAAAGAATTCAAAAGAATCTTACATATGTACAATTATTCCATTTCCATCTTTTGCCCATCTGCAACAATATGTTTTCTTTGTCGCTTGATGAAATAATACCTGTTCAATCGGAGAAAGAGGCTGTTTCACTCATAGAGTCCCAAGTATCCGACATATTTTTACCTAAGTATTTACAACGAAGTAGTGACAAAACATATGTATTAATCTATGAATTGTACGAGTTATTAACTCGATGGAATCCTTTTGTTCATGACAACAGAGCCTCGATCGAAGAGATTTGTACAACGCCTTTACCAAGATTCCAAGTAGTCAATTTGGAAAATTTCCATAGATCTTATTTTGATTTTGAAGAAAAAAATCTTGATCAGTCTCCGAAAAATTTCAGTTCAAACACGAGTTTGATTCAAACTCAATCCTATAAAGATGATTTCCTATCGGAAATCTTTCCGAATAAGAACCAGGAAATATTTCATCAGATTCCAGACATGTTTACCAAGTCTAGTTCAACAGAGAGTTTCCAAAACATAGCGGAAAACAAAGCTCTAGATAAGCTTTGTTTTTCATGGAAAGAGAAACGAAAGATTTTCTCATGCCGTTCACCACATTGTTTTCATGAACTCGTTAATAAACAAGAGATATATAAGATTGATACTCATTTTTCCAAATGGAATTTGCTTCAAATGTATATGCCATGGTTTTTTACTTCTATATGGTGGAAATACTTTGGGGATACACTTTTTGATACTTTTCCGTATATATTGCTATATAGCTGTGACCAAATAGTATCTATTTGGCAAGATATTAGGCATAGATCGAAGAATATCTTGCGGGCACTTTCTCATGAAGTATGGTTCATTCTACAATCCAAAATACAACGGAATTGGAGAAGGATTCGACTTCATCCGCCTCTGAATGAGTTGGTTCCTTGGTTAGTTTCTCACGGGGAGCTCGTGATCGAAGAACTCATCAAGAAAAAGTCGATATGGAAACTCTTGCGATTAGCAAGGAAGGACGGGGAGTCTTGGATCATTCTCTTGTGGTTCGTCCTTGTGTTTTTCTTTTTTCCGTATTTTTTCGTTGTTTTCTTCAACTGGATTTCTTTACTGATACAGTTGAATTTTCTCGAGTTCGGACTACATTCGGATCCAGCTTTGCTACGACAATGGTGGATGGAAATAAAAAGATATAGCGAGTACCCGAAGGATTCTTTGGAAAAACCGGATTGGGTAGAACCAATCGATTCGGTAATACTGGATTTAGTCAAACCAATCTTCGAAAGAAGTACTTGTGTTGTTCCTTATTTGGCTGCTATTGATACTTCTAATAGCTTTGAGTACCCGGAGGAAATAAGGGATTGGACAAAACAAATCTTCGGTTCTACTAGTGATGATGATTCTGTTTTTTCTAAATCTAATAATTATGATTTTTCTCATTTTACTATTTTGGCTAAGAAGGATGAACCAATTTGGACGCAGTTGGATGCACATAAATATGAAGAGGGGTTTACTTTTTGGTTCGCCTTTAGAATTCTAAATCAAATTGTTTGCTTTTTGTCAAACCTCCGGGAATGGTATTGGTTGATGAGGCTTAGAATGACTTATTTTTTCATACTAATAAGTCACAAGAAGAATCCGCGTGCATTCGATCGATCCGTGACAATATTCGACTTCGTAATCGCAAAGCCCAGTGGTGGAAACTCGAAAATTCCATCTTTTTTTTCATCAAGATTATCATCAGATGATTATAATAATAATAAAAAAGAGAAGAAGAAAGATACAATTGATCTACTTCTGCTTCTAAGAACAGAAAAAGAACTCTCTCAAAATTCTCAATTTGAATCGAATTTTACCTACAGGCATTCTATCTTCGAAGGTTATCAAACCACGGAAGAGCCGGGGTTTATGTACTTACGATATTTATCTGACATTTCGCAAAAAAATATAATGAATTACAGGTTTGATCGTTTAGCAGAAAAATGGGTCTTCTTCGCTTTTTATCAGAAGATTGCCAAATCTAACCAAAACCTATTTTCTAAAGCTAGAAAAACTCCTCCTTTATTATTAGGACCATCCCTTTCCAAGGGGATTTTACTGATAGGTCCTGAGGAAACTGGTCGATCCTATTTGGTCCAAAGTCTAGCAGCAGACTTTTATATTCCTTTAATAAAAATCAATCTGGAATGGTTCTTTGGGAAAACTTTCTCTCAATTCCATCGGACTTTGACAATGGCAGAAATAATGTCTCCTTGCATAATATGGATCCCAAACATTCATGTATTGGAACGGAATACTCGCACTTCTATCATCAAGATGGATATCATCATCAAGAAGAAGGCGTTGCTTCATCGCTTATTGGACCATATGGATAGCTGTGATGAGAACAGTTTTACTAGTAGAAGAAATATTGTTTTTATTGCTTCGACGCATATTCCTAGAAAAGTCGATCCAAATCTAATGACTCCAAATCGATTGGGTCAATTCATCAATATTCGGATGCTTCTTGTATCCCAACGAGAAAAAGAATTTTCTATTCTTTTACGTAGGAAAAGATTTTTTTTGAACAAAGAATTGTTCTACCTCGATGATTTTGGATCTAGAACCATAGGTTATAAGGCACGAGACCTGGCAGGACTTGTCAATGAAACCGTAGCAATTAGTTGTTTGCGAAAAAAATACGTTATAGACACGAATACAATTCGATTGTCTCTTTATAGGCAAACTTGGGGTTTACGATCTATAAATCAGGGTGTTGTATCCGTTCTAAAACATCATGAAAGACTTCCCTATAAGATAGGAAAGGCTATTCTACAAACTACACTTAGAACGAAATTTTCTCCTGTACCTATGGCAAAAGATTTTTGGAAAAAAAATTTTTATTATTTGTCTAAATGGTATTTAGAACCTTCGATTGCCGAAACAACTATCAAGGAATTCACTATACTCCCTCCTATTTTGGGTTGCTTGGCCGGATCAGCTGCTCGGGATTCTTGGTTGCTGATATCGGAACCAAATCAAGAGAATTGGACTCCTCTCGATAGACTCGTTGAACATGATTTCCATCTAGCTTCTAGTCTTTTAGAAAGTCTTCTGGTGGAGTTTCCGTGGTTAGGAATATATCGAGGTAAGTCTGATAAGAATCAAATCCCACCATTCGATCCTCTGCGCAAAACGAAAAATCATCAGTATACGATGCGAACAGGGTTTTCGTCTCTAGTTCATGAAATAGGTCTAGATGCTCAACTCCAAAAGGATGAAGAATTCGATGAATCATTGGTTTCGTCTCCTAGGATCTGGCGTCTTAGTTTTCTTCGCAGTAATCGATTTGATCGGATAAAAACATTCAATGAATTGGGATTGCCGGAGCAAGTCAGATTGTTTCAAGAAAGGCGGATTTTCGTTCAAAAGTTTGAAAATCATCTTCGTATGCTCCAGTATAAGTCTAAGAAGTTCAACTTAGAAAAAAGGGGGGTTACGACGGAGTATAGGAAGTATCGGGAAGAGATCAAAAAACTACGGTTGGATTTGGAAAATCTATCATTTCAAGAGTTTTTGGAACCGTTCAGAAGTCAATCTGGATATCCAATGCAATATCCATTGCAATATCAATCAATGCAATGTCAATCTTCTAATAAACCAGTGCTTTTTCGTGGAAGACGGTTTGTTTGGGACTCCTTTCTAATCCAAGAGGATCCGGACGTTTTGTTTTCAGACGAAGAAGTGTTTTCCAATGAAGAACTGATGCAAAGGCTTTATACCAGTGGAGCTTATGCCTGTTTAATAAGAATAGATCAAACCAAAAAACCACCACTTTTCCATTCAAAAAGGCTTTTTCGTAGATTTACTGTGATGACCAACCGGAACCTTTCTATTCCTTGTTTAGAAGAATTAGAAGAAAAAACAAAAAGAAAAAAGAAGAAACGAGATGTTCTCGTTTCTCAACAGAAGGAACCCCATATCGAGGCTTTGCAACGCATTCAAGGAAAGGGTATGAAATCGCAAATTCTACACGTACACATGGACAGTCCTTTAGCTCTGTATCACCGCTGGTTGATTGAAAATCCGCGGGGCCAAAGTGACCGCTGGGACTTGGTAATTGATCGCCAAAGATCTCTTGAAACCAATCGTTCAGTACCCAATGAACTTTTTCTTTCTAATATTCTCTCAGAGAATTATCAATATTTATTAAATCTGTTCCTTTCTAACAGAATGTTATTGAATCAAATGACAAAGACATTGTTGAAAACGAAATGGCTTTTTGCGAATGAAATGAAACACTTCATTTCTACAACAGGATTCCACATCTCTTCTTTCGAAAAATCGGATAGATCTGGAATTGAAAGAATTAAAGAAAGATGAAAGAGATCTCGATAAATACATAAATACACATATGAAATGGTTGTTGGTATCTGCTCTGAGAACAAATTATTGTAATAACGGAATGACTAGGTTGGTTTTCTACATATTTCATGTTGACCATAATGAGCTTTGGGATTGCCCCAATTCGGTACACGATTCTCTAAGATAAAACCTTGGAAAAAGTCGGGTCAGATCGTATCGTCGGAATCCTTTTTGTAAAAAAGGCTCTGCCTTGTTGACCATTCTTTGGCTCATTCCATAAGCAAATCATGTATGCCTTGAAGAGGACTCGAACCTCCACGCGCTTAGCACGAGATTTTGAGTCTCGCGTGTCTACCATTTCACCATCAAGGCTTGAAGAAGATTAAGTTTTCATCTTGTATTACAAATTTCTTCAAATCTCCGATTTTATAAATGAGATCGAGAAGCTTTTTCTAATCTAATCAGGCAGGATAGGTAGATCTAACTAAGACTAAGATCTTAGTTAGATCTACCCTTTTTATGGATTAAAAATCCGCAAAAGCTCTATTGGCCTCTGCCATTTTATGAGTCTCTTCCTTTTTGCGGATAGCTGTGCCTTTCCCTTTAGTAGCATCTATCAATTCAGAACTGAATTTGGACTCCATATTTGGACCCAGCCGTTTGCGAGATGCCTCTAATAACCAACGAATAGCAAGTACTTTTCCTTGTTTAGGTTTTATTTCAAGGGGAACTTGATAAGTCGATCCACCTTTACGTCTTGGTTTTACTATTAGACGAGGAGTTACTTCCTTTATTGCTTGTCGTAGAACCAATAGTGGATTTTTTTCTGTCTTTTGTTGAATCTGTTTCATGGCTCGATAAAGAATTCGATAAGCCAATGATTTTTTTCCATGTTTCAGGATACGATTAAGTACCATGTTAACTAATCGATTCTGATAAATTGGATCGAAATTTTCCGTTCTTTTTGTTTTTTTTGCACTAATTCGTCGTGACATGAGTTTGAAAAGGGGTTCTAAATTCTATTTCATAAAGGCTAAAAAGGAATCACTTTTTTTTCGGCTTTTTGACTCCATATTGTAGGGTGGACCCCTGGTATGAAAGATCTCCCTCCAAACCGTACATACAACTTTCGCCGAATACGGCTTTCTACATGATTCTATCTGCATAGATGAGATCTATTATGCATATAATGATGTTTACTCACTCTTCATTGAGTATCCGTTTCCTTTCTTTTGCTATGACCGGAAATCTTGTATTTTCCATATCTATACAATCAAGTCCTTAGGTTTATAGTGTAGAAAAAACTGTTTCAAATTCCAAATCATTGCTAATTGATTCAAACCTGTTCTAAAAGGTCAAGGTATTTTTTGACAAAAAGTCGGGGAAAACTTATAAAATAATTTCACTATTGAACCTTAGACTTTGTTTTATGGTAGCCTGCTCTAGTCCCCTTACACAACGTTTGTTATGAAGTTAGCCATATACTTCCCATGTTTATAGCCATTCACATGGTATCATAAATACAAGTCTTAGATAAGAATATACAACGCACTAGAACGCCCTTGTTGACGATCTTTGACCGCGACAGCATCTAGGGTTCCTCGAACTATGTGATATCTTACACCGGGTAAATCTTTCACTCTTCCTCCTCTTACTAATACTACAGAATGTTCTTGTAAATTATGGCCAATACCAGGTATATAAGCAGTAATTTCAAATCCGGAGGTTAATCGTACTCTGGCAACTTTACGTAAGGCAGAGTTTGGTTTTTTGGGGTTAATATTGGAAAAGTTGACAAGTTCTGTTTACTGTCACTCTACAAAACCGTACATGAGATTTGCACCTCATACGGCTTCTCGGTCGATTCTTTGGAAGTAGGATAATTTGGATTTCATGATTCGAGAATCTTTCTATTCTCTTCATTCTATTTTCTCTCTCCAAAAAGTACGTTTTTGCGTTCTACATCTCTCGATATAGAACGATGAATCAGATTTCTTTTTCTCAATCTTATTGAGATACAGTATTTCCAGAAATAGAGAA